GGAAAAGAAAATAGTAATAACGTGGTCTCGTTCGTCTACTATCGTACCTACGATGATTGGTCATACAATTGCTATACATAATGGGCAAGAACACTTACCAATTTATATAACCGATCGTATGGTTGGTCACAAATTAGGAGAATTTTCTCCTACACGAGTTTTTAGGGGACATGCAAAAAGTGATAAAAAATCTCGACGTTAATTATAAGATAATTTTAAATGAAAACTATACAAAACTCTGACCTAAAAATTGGGGCTTCGAATAAACATATTCGTATGTCGCCTCACAAAATACGAAGAGTTATTAATCAAATTCGTGGTCGTTCCTATGAACAGGCACTTATGATATTGGAATTTATGCCATATCGGGCCTGTAATCCAATACTGAAATTATTATCTTCCGCAGCTGCGGATGCAAATCATAATTTTGGATTAAACAAAAGCGATTTATTTATAAATGGAATCCAAGTAGATAAAGGAAGTTTCTCGAAAAGATTGCAGCCAAGAGCTCAGGGACGAGGATATCCCATACATAAACCGACCTGTCATATAACAATTGTAATGGGAGTTATTTCTGAATAGAAAAATAAAATTTTATTAATGGGACCCGGAACAAAATATATGGGACAAAAAATAAACCCACTAGGTTTTAGACTCGGAATAACACAGAGTCATCGCTCGTATTGGTTCGCAAAACCAGGAAAATACCCCAAAGTATTTGGGGGCGATAGACAAATACGTAATTGTATCGAATTTTACGTGAAAAAACATATAAAAAATTCCTCAAATTATGGTGGAATTGCACGTATTGAAATTCGAAGAAAAACAGATTTGATTCAAGTTGAAATATATACAGGCTTCCCTGCTTTATTGATAGAAAATCGTGGACGGGGGATTGAACAATTACGAACTGATGTACAAAACGTATTAGATCCTATAGATAAACGACTCAGATTGACATTGATTGAAATAACGAAACCTTATGAAGAACCTAATATCCTTGCGGAATATATTGCTTTGCAATTAGAAAGCCGAGTAGCTTCTCGAAGAACTATGCGAAAAGCTATTGAATTAGCGAAAAAAGGGAATATAGGGGGTATAAAAATACAAATAGCGGGACGTTCAAATGGGGCCGAAATAGCTCGTGTCGAGTGGGCACGAGAAGGTAGGGTTCCTTTACAGACTGTTAGAGCTAAAATCAATTATTGTTATTATGCAGCCCAAACAATATATGGCGTATTAGGAATAAAAGTTTGGATATTTCAAAACGGAGAATAATTATTTTTTCTTTCCACCAATTTCATTATAAATTTCAACTTGCTATGCTTAGTGTGTGACTCGTATATATCATCATCATTTTGGTCTAATATATCAAATATCAAAATGCTGATAAAATCTAGTTTTTGCTAGAAAAAATTCATGACTATAAATTGGAATGAACCGATAAACTGAATTAATAATATTAGTATGATCAAAATATTCATTAGATTGATCTTCCCACGAAAATAAAAATATTTTTTGTGAAACGGAACTAGGTACAAAAATGATCGTATGGTCCATAAAGAAGTAAGAAGCTATAAAGCAGTATCGAGAGGCGGAGCAGGGAAAGGAAAAGAGTCTAATTTCAATATAAACTGGGAAGATTGAATAATAAAATATAGACTCAGCTGCAAAGAAATGACCTAAACGAAAAGATAAAATCATGGAAACGAGGAAATCTACGAAATTGGTATTTATTCGTTAGGCCGGGATGGCAAGAAAAACCGAATGGAATAATTTGCTAAAATTGTTTCGGAGTTAATATTTGCCAATGAATTCTCATTTCTCGAGAAAATTTTTTATTCATCAGGAGCCGTATGAGAAGAAACTTTCATGTCCGATTCTGAAGTAGCGATAAGGATCGACTATAACCCCAAAAGAACAAAATTTCGTAAACAACATAGAGGAAATCTGAAGGGAGTAGCTACAAGAGGCAATTCCATCTGTTTCGGAAAATTCGCTCTTCAAGCACTCGAACCCGCTTGGATTACATCTCGACAAATAGAGGCTGGACGAAGAGCTATAACTCGTTATGCCCGTCGCGGCGGAAAATTATGGATACGTATATTCCCTGATAAACCAATTACTGTACGTCCCGCGGAAACGCGTATGGGTTCCGGTAAAGGATCACCTGAATATTGGGTCGCTGTAGTTAAACCTGGAAAAATACTTTATGAAATAAGTGGAGTATCTGGAAATATTGCTGAGGCTGCAATGAGAATTGCTGCGTATAAAATGCCTATACGTACGAATTTTATAACGACCAATGAGAGACATGAGAAGATATAAAAAAACGTCTTTTTCATTCTAATCGACACATATTCCATTTTTTAAACCCAACCTCCCTAGGATAAGAATATTCAAATTTTTTGGAGGGGGGAGGGCCCATAACCGAAAAAAAATGATTCAACCTCAAACTTATTCAAACGTTGCAGATAATAGTGGAGCTCGAAAACTTATGTGTATTCGGGTTATAGGAACAAGTAATCGTAAATACGCTAATATTGGGGATATTATAATCGCTGTTGTTAAAGAGGCGGTTCCTCATATGCCAATAAAAAAGTCGGAGATAGTTAGAGCAGTCATTGTACGTACTCGAAAAGAATTTAAACGTAATAATGGTTCAATAATTGAATTTGATGATAATGCCGCTGTTGTTATTAATCAGGAGGGGAACCCAAAAGGAACTCGTGTTTTTGGTCCAATCGCTAGAGAATTAAGAGAAGCAAATTTTACAAAAATAGTCTCATTAGCTCCGGAGGTTTTATGAAAAAATTTTTTATCCTAATACAATTCGTGTTTAGGATCTGACAAAAAAATTGAAAAAACTTCATCATTATCATTTAAGTATAAAATTTTCATTTCTCTTTTGGGGGTGTGCGCGGAAAAAAATGTAGAAAAATATTTTTTTGATTAATTCAAGGAGTTTCTATGAGTAATGATACCATCGCTAATATGATAACCTCCATAAGAAATGCAAATTTAGGAAAAATAAAAACTGTTCAAGTACCTTCTACTGATGCGACTAGAGATATTGCAAAAATTCTTTTACGAGAAGGTTATATAGAGGATTTTATTGATGATTGGCAAAATAAAAAAAATGTTTCAATTTTAAATTTGAAGTATCAAGGAAAGAGAAAAAAATCATATATAACAACTTTGAGACGTATTAGTAGATCAGGGTCAAGAATATATTCTAATCATAGAGAAATCCCGAAAGTTTTGGGTGGCATGGGAATTGTAATTCTTTCAACTTCTGTAGGAATTATGACCGATCGAGAGGCTCGACGGAAAGAAATTGGGGGGGAACTATTATGTTATTTATGGTGATTCAACATATGAGATCTTTATAAAAGATAAAAAAATAGTTGGAACTGTTTTTATCAACATTAGTTAATTCAAAGGAACATTCTCTTATTGATGAAGAAACAAAATTTAATTGATATGGAAGGTGTAGTCACGGAATCACTTCCAAATGCAATGTTTCGTGTTTGTCCAGATAACGGATGTCAAGTGTTAACTCATATTTCGGGAAGAATAAGAAGGAATTATATACGAATATTGCCCGGAGATAGGGTAAAGGTAGAATTAAGTCCATATGATTTGACTAAAGGTCGTATAACGTATAGGCTCCGTGCGAGATCTTCGAACAATTGAGAAGCTTGGAATATAGAAAAAGAAGGAGGAGATAAATATGAAGATCCGTGCTTCTGTCCGTAAAATTTGTGAAAATCGTCGCTTGATTCGTCGCCGAAGACGAATAATGATCGTTTGTTCCAATCCGAAACATAGACAGAGACAGGGTCAGAAGAAATATATTAAGCTTAATCCTGAATACACGATAATCAAATTATATATATATATATACTATGCCAAAATCTATGAGAAAAATTAATCTGCGTAAAGGTAAACGTAGATTACCGAAGGGAGTTATTCACATCCAAGCAAGTTTTAATAATACAATTGTAACTGTCACAGATATACGTGGACAAGTCGTTTCTTGGTCTTCTGCTGGTGCCTGCGGATTCAGAGGTGCAAAGAAAAGCACACCATTTGCTGCTCAAACCGCAGCCGAAAATGCTACTCGAATTCTTATCGACCAAGGCTTAAAACAAGCTGAAGTTATGATCAATGGTCCGGGCCCGGGAAGAGATACAGCATTGCGAGCGATTCGTAGGAGCGGTATCATACTAAGTTTTGTTCGGGATGTAACCCCCATGCCACACAATGGCTGCAGACCTCCTAGGAAGAGACGTGTATAGAAGGAGCATTCTAATAAAAATATTAATATGATTCAGGATGAAATTGGAGTATCTACTCAAATATTACGATGGAGGTGCATTGAATCCAGAATGGAGAATAAACGTCTCCTTTATGGAAGATTTGCTATTTCACCCTTCGGGAAGGGCCAGGCAAATACAGTAGGTATAGCTATGCGCAGAGCCTTACTCAATGAAATTGAAGGATCATCAATAACATCTGCTGAAATAAAAAAAGTTAAACATGAATACTCTACTATAATTGGCATTCAAGAATCAATTCATGATATTTTGATTAATCTAAAAGAAATTGTTTCAAAAAGTGATTCTTTCGAGCCCCAAAAAGCTTATATTTCTATATATGGACCGAACAGAGTAACTGCACGAGATATAAAGACACCCCCATCAGTCAGAATAATTGATGATACACAATATATTACAACTTTAACTGAAGCCGTTTCATCAGATATTGAATTAAATATTGAAAAAGATCGCGGATATCGTATAGAAAATTTACAAAAATATAAAGATAGTATTTTTCCGATAGATGCTGTATTTATGCCGATAAGAAATGTCAATTATAGTGTCCACTCCTTCGAGATGGGGGAAAAGATAAAAGAGATACTTTTTCTTGAAATATGGACTGATGGAAGTTTGACTCCAAAAGAAGCGCTTTATGAAGCGTCTCGAAATTTGATTGATTTATTTATTCCTTTAATCAATTCAGAAAAAAAAGAGATGGATTCTACAATGGGGGAAAAAAAGGAATCCGATACGCATTCTTTACCCCTTCAATTATCAGCACCTGATATGCAAGAAATGACGAAAGATACAGCCTTTAAACATATATTTATTGATCAATCGGAATTACCAGCCAGGGCCTATAATTGTCCCAAAAGAGTTGATGTACATACAATAGCTGATTTATTAAATTATAGTGAAAATGATTTGGTAAAAATCAAAAATTTTGGTAGAAAATCAGTAGAACAAGTATCAGAAGCTCCGAAAAAACGTTTCTCGATTGATTTATCAAAAAAATGAATCTTTTTTCAAAAACTATCCAAAAATCTCTTATATAGTTTATTTTCCAAGAGATTTTTGGATAGTTTCTTCCTCATTTTGTAACTATCTATTTGTTTCTTGATAACAGAAACTGATAATCAATAATTTTTTCAAAATAGCCCTAAAGTAAGAGATTTATCAATTGGTAAAGCAGCTCCGATACCTAACCATATGGCCGTGACGGTACCAACTAAAAATACTGTAGTAGCCACTGGACGACGGAAAGGATTTTGGAATTTATTAACATTTTCTGGGAAAGGTACTGTTGATGATCCTGCTGGTACTGCAGCCATTAGAAGTACACCTAACAATTTATTAGGTACTGTACGAAGTATCTGAAACACCGGAAAGAAATACCATTCCGGTAATATTTCTAAGGGTGTCGCAAATGGATTTGCGGGTTCCCCAATCATAGAAGGTTCCGAAACAGCCAAACCTACGGTGCAGGCAATAGTTCCTAAAATAACTACGGGAAAAATATATAAAAGATCATTTGGCCAAGCAGGCTCTCCATAATAATTATGTCCCATACCTTTTGCTGATTTAGCTCGTAATATAGGATCACTCAAATCAGGTTTCTTTGTTATCGGGATAGGCCCCGACGTTCCCCCCAGAGAACTGGACGTGATACTTTTTTATCATCCAGCTCAAGTAATTATAGAAAAAAAAATATATATATATATTTTTTTCTATACTCATAATCCGAATAAATTCATTTTATGACTTTCTGGATAATCTCTCTCAGTTCATATTTTTTTTGTTAGATACAAAATTTCGACTCATTAATCATTTCACCGTTCAATTTTTTTTCCTTAGATCTTTACTATTATTCCGAGAATTCTCGGGAAGTGCAATAGGAATGAATGCATCTCCAAATCATATCCTTATCTTTCTGTTCTGAAGGAACGAGAAAAACTTATCTGAATTTGACGAAATCGGGTTTTTCAATCGATCATAGAATTATATTTTTTTGTAAGAATATAAACCCAAGTTTTTATTTCTTTTAGAAAAAATAATCGGGATAAAAAACACATAATTATTTATAGTGTGACAGATTAAATCGAACTTCTGTACGGCAAAAACAATCATTTGATAGAGTCACACACTCCCATAATTCATTTCTTCCTTTTTTTCAAAAAATTGATTTTTTTTAAAATGCAAAAAATCTGACTGTCAAATAAAAAAGCTATATATATTATTAGGCTCTGATAATAAATAATAATCTACATTTATCATTCTATATATTGTAACGGACCTGAAATGCCTTGTTTGCGAATCATTGAGAAATGCATCAACATTACTATTGCGGTAAGAAGTGGCAATACAAAAGTATGTGGACTATAAAATCGAGTTAATGTGGATTGACCGACACTTACACTTCCTCGTAATAATTCAACCAACGGAGATCCAATTATTGGAATAGCCTCTGGAACACCAGTTACAATTTTGACTGCCCAGTAACCAATTTGATCCCAAGGTAATGAATAACCTGTAACACCAAAAGACACCGTTAGTACTGCTAAAATAACTCCAGTAACCCAAGTTAATTCACGAGGTTTCTTGGAACCGCCTGTTAGATAAACACGAAAAATATGCAGAATCATCATTAAAACCATCATACTGGCTGACCATCTATGAACTGAACGGATTGACCAACCAAAATTAACTTCCGTCATTATATATTGAACTGATGAGAAAGCTTCAATTACGGTAGGACGATAATAGAAGGTCATTGCAAAACCAGTAGCTACTTGAACCAAAAAACAAGTTAAGGTGATCCCACCTAAGCAATAAAATATATTGACATGAGGAGGTACATATTTACTGGTGATATCATCCGCAATCGCTTGAATCTCCAGACGCTCTTCGAACCAATCATATACTTTATTGAGATAGGTTAAAATTTATCCCCCCCTCAAAAAACCGTAAATGATTATTTATGATCATACGGCTAGAACGAGAAAACTGTAAATATATTTATATATTTTAAGTTTTAACTCGCTACCATCTCAAGTTAATTTGTATATTCATTTTTTTCTTTTGAATCGCAATTAGATTTTGAGCAATCTCTTTATTTGTTAGTAAAATTCAATACCAATATTGTCTTGTTCAAATCGTAATAATTATTTCCGAAACTTTAGATTCTCATTACGCTCCGATGACTCATAAAAAAATCTTATGGATTAAAATTTTTTTGTCATCTATATAACAAGAAACTTTTCTTATTTATCTAGAAGTTGCAAGATAGATAGGAAAAAGTGTTTCTATTTTATTGATGAGTCGATCACGAAGTCGAATAAATAGGTTTACACGAATTAATCATAGTTTCAATTTCTAGTATTTTTGTGCTTTAGATGCTAATAATTTGATAAACGTCTAACGAAATGAAAAATTTCATTTAATATGAAAGGGTTACAAATCCCATATTATTAATAAATCGATAGATCTAAACGAGTCGCACACCCATATTCGAAAAATCCTTCTGATTAATTTGATAGTTACACGATTGAACTACCTATAATTTGAAAAAAAATTATTTTGTTCAAATTACAAATATCTTGTTTCTCTATTTATTTCCGTCCAAGCCCCAGGTATTACCAACTAACTGGAACACCATCTAATAGAACAGACGAATTGTAGAGTTCCAAAATAATAACTAGAAAAACGGCAAAAAGAGCCATCGCAATACCCATAAGAGGAGTTGTCCCCCAACCAGGAGCTACTTTCCCGTATTCCGAATTCAGTGGTTTTAATATATCACCTATACCACTTTTTTTCCCACCGGTTTTCGGTGCATCATCAATTATTTGTGTAGCCATAAATTTTTATGATTAAGTTGAGATTTATTAACTTTGTGTACTATTATATTAGAAATATACATTGAAAATATACCATATTCTTGGAACTACTCAAAACATGGAAACTGCAACTTTTGTCGCTATCTCCATATCTTGTCTACTTATCAGCTTTACCGGTTATGCCCTATACACTGCTTTTGGAAAACCTTCTAATGAACTCAGAGATCCTTTCGAGGAACATGAAGATTAAATATAACTAATGACTTTCTTTTCAGAGAGTCATTGGTCATAGAAAAATATTATTTTTTTCTTGGGACTTTGGGTGGTTCCCTGAAGAAAATTGCAAAGAAAATAATACCTAACGTACCTATTAACAAAAATGTATAAACCAATGCTTCCATATGTTTGTATATTGGGTTAAAATTTACGAAAAATCTTTGTATTAATCAAATGATCATTTCTTTCGGATAAATAATGAAATTGAAGAAACTGAAACATTTGGCTATACTTGATTTCTATTTGCTAGAGAAAAAAAACATAGAAATATATTATTCTAGATTCTCTACCTTTTGGTAGTTAAATCTCCCAATTTTTGGAATGCTCCAAATTCAAGTTGAGCATCCAAATCTGGATCAATACCTGCAAAAACATCTCGAAATAACGTTCTAGCACCGTGCCAAATGTGGCCGAAAAAGGAGAGAAGAGCAAATGTTGCATGACCGAAAGTAAACCAACCTCGTGGGCTACTACGGAAAACCCCATCGGATTTTAAGGTAGCACGATCAGATTCAAAAATTTCACCTAATTGGGCACGTCGTGCATATTTCTTTACAGTAGCAGGATCATCGAAAATAACCCCATTAAGTTCACCGCCATAAAATTCAACAGTTACCCCTACCTGTTCAACACTATATTTAGATTCTGCTCTTCTGAAAGGAACATCGGCTCGGACAATTCCTTCTTCATCTACTAAAACAACGGGAAAAGTTTCGAAGAAGGTTGGCATACGACGCACAAAAAGTTCGTGACCCTCTTTATCCTTAGAAACAGCATGACCTAACCAACCAACTGCTATCCCATCCCCATTATCCATCGCACCAGCTCTGAATAAACCACCTTTCGCTGGGTTATTACCAATATAATCATAAAATGCTAACTTCTCAGGAATTTTGGACCAAACTTCTGATAAATTAGAATTTTCTGCTTTTCCCGAACGGATTCGTCGATCTATTTCTTGTTGAAAAAATCCCTGATCCCATTGGTAACGCGTAGGGCCAAATAATTCTATTGGAGTCGCTGCAGAACCATACCACATCGTTCCAGCAACTACGAAGGCAGCGAAAAAAACAGCAGCTATACTACTCGATGAAACTGTTTCAACATTTCCCATACGCAAACCTTTATATAATCTTTGAGGAGGACGGACACTCGGATGAAATAAACCTGCTAATATTCCTAAAATACCTGCAGCAATATGGTGCGACGCGATTCCTCCCGGAACAAAAGGATCAAATCCTTCTGCACCCCAGGCCGGTGCTACAGGTTGGATCTTGCCAGTCAATCCATATGGATCCGACACCCAAATACCAGGACCAAATAAACCTGTTACATGAAAAGCGCCGAACGCAAAACGAAGTACTCCAGAAAGGAACAAATGAATTCCAAAGATTTTGGGCGAATCAGGTGAAGGTTTACCCGTACGTTCATCACGAAATAATTCCAAATCCCGGAAGACCCAATGCCAAATAGCTGCCGAAAATAATAAACCTGATAATACAATATGTACTAAAGCAACACCTTCATAACTCCATATACCAGCATTACTTACAGTTTCTCCGGTAATACTCCAACCTCCCCATGATTTTGTGATTCCCAAACGTGTCATGAATGGTATAACAAACATACCTTGTCTCCACATTGGATCAAGAACAGGATCTGAAGGATCAGAAACAGCTAATTCATACAAAGCCATTGAACCGGCCCAACCAGATACTAACGCGGTATGCATTAAATGCACAGCGATTAAACGACCGGGATCGTTCAAAACAACAGTATGAACACGATACCAAGGTAAACCCATAAAATACCCCTTTCTCAAAGAGAATTAAACACTATGTAACTTTTTCTCTCCGCATCGAAAACTAATATTAGTTATTAATCCCCTTCTAATCATCCCGAGGGTTAACATAATTGAAATACTAATGAGTTTTCTACCAAATAGACATAATCAAAAACATTTTAGCATTTGTGTATTCAGTATCAAAGTAAAGAGATTGGTCCCATTAATATTTACAATCAAATACTAGGTCAAATAACGGATTTATATTTTAATATACATAGATATTACATTTAATATTTTACTATTGGAATATAATTTGAGTATAATATATCCGTCTGAGTAATTACGTTCTAGAATAACTGGGTTGTATTTATTTAATTACTAGAGATGGAATAAAATATGCCTATTGGTGTTCCGAAAGTTCCTTTTCGTCTCCCCGGAGAAGAAGATGCCGTATGGATTGACGTATAGTGCGACTTATTGAACCTTTTAATTATATGGAGAATCTATCTCTATCATTCTATCCGATTGAATTGTCCACTACTCACTTGAACTTGATGAGTCTGTCGAAAGATCCAAAGCGTGAGGTTGCGATTAAAAATTTATCAATTTGATAAAAAATCTATGGTTAATTTCAATAAATAACGTATTCGAACTTCTTTCAGTAACTTGATCAGTAATGGAGTAAAAAACTGAAAAATTTTGACTAGAAAATCTTAATTATTTGTTTATATGTACGAATAAAAATCGGATAAAATTTATTGTGAGGTAGAACATAAACCTAAAGATTTGAATTAGAAATTACTAGGGAAATAAAGATAAAATTATTGTGTAGTAATATCGGGGAATACATAAATAACAAATATTCGACGTTCCATGGGCAAAGAGCTAGATCGAACGGCAAAATGTAAAAAAAAGTCCATAATTTTTGCAATTATTTAAGCTGTATGCACTCAAGAAATGCTTGTACAGTTCCTGTGAGAAAAAGATGACAAATTTATCTTAATCAATCGACTCTATCGAGAAAGACTACTTTTTTTGGGTCAACAAGTAGATGACGAAATAGCAAATCAACTTATTGGTATTATGATGTACCTTAATGGAGAAGATGAAAATAAAGATATGTACTTATATATAAACTCTCCCGGCGGGGCAGTTCTAGCTGGAATTTCCGTTTATGACGCTATGCAATTCGTAGTGCCTGATGTGCATACAATTTGCATGGGATTGGCCGCTTCAATGGGATCTTTTATTTCAACCGGTGGAGAAATCACTAAACGTATAGCACTACCTCACGCTTTGTGTCAATGCGTTTTTCTTTCATATTTATGTCTAACACTTGAGAAGTGAAAAATAACATGACATACTTATTTCATACGAAACCGAGAAAAATTCAGTATAAATTATATTTTTCAATGAATTTATTTTAGCGTCATAAATTCGTAAATAACATTTTATTCAGAATAATTTGATCGAAAAAAACTTTGTAATTGCTGGGTAAAACCAAAATTAACATATTTTTCATATAGCAATAGAACGATCGTGCGATACAGTAGAAGATGGTTTTTGCAGATTATAATAATATATTCAAAATTTTAAAATTATCCTTTGATGTATATATAATATATAATCTATTATGGAGCTGTATGCACTTTAAAATGCATGTACAGTTCACTTATTTTTTTTTTTTTGAATTCCGAATAGAAAATTATAATACTAATTACCAATTAGGGTAATGATTCATCAACCAGCTAGTTCCTATTATGATGGACAAGCTGGCGAATGTATTATGGAGGCCGAAGAAGTTTCGAAACTCCGCGATTGTATTACCAAAGTCTATGTACAAAGAACGGGGAAACCATTATGGGTTATTTCCGAAGATATGGAACGAGATGTTTTTATGTCGGCAAAAGAAGCAAAAGTTTACGGTATTGTTGACTTAGTCGCTATAGAAAATGGTTGGAATTCTACGAACAGTTAAAAATAAAATATTAATTGATTTGTCAGGGTTAGGCCCAAGCCGAACCAAAAAAATTCTGTATACAAATTAGAATGCCTACCATCCAGCAACTAATTAGAAATAAGAGACAAAGAATTGAAAATAGAACAAAATCTCCTGCTCTTAAAGAATGTCCTCAACGTCGAGGGGTATGTACTAGAGTGTATGTGCGACTCGTTGGAATCAGAAACTTTTGATATTTCGGATAACTATTGCAGATTAACTCTTTTATGCCAATCTAAAGTGAAGATATATCATTTATTTTAAATGAAATTTATAGTTTTTTTCGGTGCAAATCCGATTATCTTTATTTTGGATAACAAAGTCATTTCTCAATGGTAGCGATTGATCATCAATCCATTAAGCGGGGAATTCATGATTTTTCATATAATGATTTACTGGAAAAAATGAAATGAAATGGGGTCAGCTATCCAGCAAACCTTTTAATGACATGCCACAAATGAATTTTTTATATTTTATTTCAGTCATATACAAAAGCTTAGAATCACTATTTATACAAATTACTGATACTATTAAAAATTAGCTTTGGCAGTTAGAAGGGATCAAATCATTGAAGTAAAGACTATAGAAACAAAGGAATTCATGATTTTACCTAGTCGGAGGTACTATTCCTCCTTCAATAAGAGATTATCAAATCCGAAAAAATCATGGAGGGGAAGGTTATAGCAGCAGAAGCTTCTGGAATTTTCATTTCATACATTGGATATACTGAGGAATATGCGGGGACCAAGCCGGATTTTGAAATGAACTATTTTTTATTACATAAAATTTTTTTAATAATTTGGAGGAGCATAGAAAAATGACTAGAGTTAAACGTGGTTGCGTGGCACGAAAACGGCGTAAAGATATTCTTACGCTCACATCCGGATCTCGGGGGAGTCATTCGAAACTTTTTCGAACTGCCAACCAACAGGGAATGCGAGCATTAGCGTTCTCTCATCGTGATAGAGGTGAGAAAAAAAGAAACCTTCGCCGTTTATGGATTATCCGCCTCAATGCAGCAGCACGGGATAGTGGAATTTCTTATAACAAATTGATCCAATGTTTGTATCAAAACGGAATTTTTCTGAATCGAAAAATATTGGCTCAAATGGCTATATTAGATAAATTTGCTTTTTCTGAAATAATAAATACTGTTATAGGAAGAGAGAAATAGCAAAGGAACCTCTCCGGTAAGTTTTAAGATCAAACTCCCCGGAGGTTCCAATGAAGTAAATAGATTTAGACAATAAATAACAAATTAATTTTCGTTATTAAGAAAAGGTAAAGGAGCTAAAACACGAGCTCGTTTGATCGCTAGAGTAAGAAAACGCTGTTGTTTCGAAGTCAATCTATTGGTTCGTCTAGAGAGAATTTTTCCTTGCTCACTGATGAATCGTCGCAGCAAACTTATATTTTTATAATCAATGAATTCTCCGGATCTAATTGCTGGAATACGTTTACGAGAGGATCTTCGGGATTTGGTCATAAATTGATTCTATAAAACTTTTGAAAATTTTTTCTATCTTCATTTTTTTATTTCCTTGTGAATGGTATGACCACCACAATAACGACAAAATTTTTTCAATTCTAATCTCATTGATGTATTCCGACGATTCTTACATGTTGTATATCGAGAAATACCACGACATCTTTTTTCAGAATCTTCTGGACACCTAATACATTCCACATTAATTGTTATTCTTATTTCTTTACTTGCAGCCATAATTTTGTCCAAAAGTTTAAGATTTTATAGAATCTATTTAATACAATACTCATGGAATTACCTCTATGTATATTACGAAAAATTTTAATATTGAACGTTCAAACTAAGAAATTCTATTAGTTATTCATAATAATTAATATTTACTTTTAAAGAAAGGGAAGAACTAGAGCATCTGGGAAAAAACGATTAATTTCTATTGATGAACCAGCCAAAAGTCCGAACCACACCGTCGCTAAAACGGGTGCCGTAGATAAATAAGTTTTAGCATCTTGCATTGTTAATTTCCTTTCTATATTTTCTGAGATAATTTGTTCGACGTTTGTATTTATATATTTATATTATAATACAGACCATCTCGATAAAATAAAAACTAATGAAATATTCCGATTTACTTTCTTATATAGTTATCTTTTGATCATGAATATACAAGAAATGAGATGAATCTAACTATAATAATTTTGGCAGATCCTAAATTAAGGGATGTAGCGCAGTTTGGTAGCGCGTTTGTTTTGGGTACAAAATGTCGCAGGTTCGAATCCTGTCATCCCTACCTTTATATTTATATATCTTTATATTTATATATAAGGTTAAAAGGAAATTATTCCGGGAACGCTCTTAGTTCAGTTCGGTAGAACGCAGGTCTCCAAAACCTGATGTCGTAGGTTCAAATCCTACAGAGCGTGACTCGACCAATTTGTGGAAATTCCAATTCAAAGATCTAATTGATCTCCACGTCGATACTGTAAATATGCAGTCACGAATAATCCAATTAAAGTTATTGGAATTAACCCGAGAACGATTCCAGATAATGAAGCTTCAACCATTTTTTTATTTCCCGACCGAAATAATATATTATTAACGGGTTATTCTAGTTCGTTGTTGATCCCAAAAAAAAGATTTGGGAAATACAATGGAATTTTCTATCCCTATGAATTACTTTTTAAATAAGTTCTATTTTGCTTAAACCAACGAATAAAGCTGATGCTAAAATTGAAACTGCGATTAGAAACAAGGAATAACTAATTACGATAAGCATGAGGAACCTAATAAAATATTGTTAAAATATTGTATATACTTTCATCGATGAAACATATGGAATTTTTCAACCAGAAAAAATCGAGAATTTTTTTATTCATACGATAAAAGCGTATATGACGAGAATATATAGTAATTGGAAGTGGTAGTATATGGTAAGAATGATAATAATAATCGTATTATATTATAATATAATGATGATAATAATATCTTTTTTAGATGCTCATATCAAACAAATGGTATTTCTGAATAAAATCTTAAATATTACTTGATCCATTTACGAAGTATAAATAATTTCATTACTATGATCACCTGAGTTGATTATTGCTGACTCATCAATAATAGCCCTAGCTGGAGAAATTGATGAATAATCATTTTATATATATAGTATTTATCTAGTAGTTATCCAAGAAATTTATATCATTTATGTATCTTTACTTATTGAAGATCCCATCTAATATCACTTAAAATCTGATTCATTTAATTTTTTTTTTAATTATTTCGAATTATCCTTGCTGCGTCAAAGGAACATCAGCTATACTAAGTCAGTATGATTCAGAAATACCTTTGGTATGGGATTGACAACATGACGAGATTGGGGGAACAAAAAAATTTGTAGATTCTGAATCTTCAAATTTTTCTCTTTTGTGAGATCGATTCTTCTTGTCTCTACAAATATATACGGAGCTAACCATGTCTGGAAATACGGGAGAGCGTCCTTTTGCTGATATAATTACCAGTATTCGATATTGGGTGATCCATAGCATTACTATACCTTCCTTATTCATTGCGGGATGGTTATTTGTCAGCACGGGTTTGGCTTATGATGTGTTCGGAAGTCCCCGTCCAAATGAATATTTTACGGAGAATCGACAAGAAATTCCATTAATTACTGGCCGTTTCAATTCCTTGGAACAAATTGATGAATTTACTAAATCCTTTTAGGAGGGAGGTACTAATTAATGACTATAGATAGAATTTATCCAATTTTCACAGTGAGATGGTTAGCCGTTCATGGATTAGCTGTACCTACAGTTTTCTTTCTAGGAGCCATATCGGCGATGCAATTTATCCAAAGATAAACTATTAGAAAAATTTTACTATGACACAACCAAATCCAAATAAACAAAGTGTAGAATTAAATCGTACTAGCCTTTACTGGGGATTACTATTAATATTTGTACCTGCTGTTCTATTTTCCAATTATTTCTTCAATTAAGAAAATAGTTTTTTTGCCTTATCTGGAAAAAATCATTTTTTCTATTATTTGTAACTGTGTATGTCTCTAGATACGACTATTTAATAAAATTTTGAAAACAAGGGAGTTAAATTCAATGGCCAATACTACCGGAAGGATTCCTTTATGGTTAATTGGTACTGTAACCGGTATCATTGTAATTGGTTTGGTAAGTATTTTCTTTTATGGATCGTATTCTGGATTGGGATCATCTTTGTAATACGATGATGAAGTGACAAAAGAAGATTATTAATATAAATTATTTATATTTATTAAAATACATAAGAAACTTTACCCTTTTTCACCAAAAAGGGTAAAGTTTTTTTGATAAAATCTTCGGATTGGATAAATAAAATCAGATACTAAAAATTCATTTCAGCTAACTGTACTTTCTCAAATTGTTTCTTTTTAAGTACCAAAAAGATCTGTGCAAGAATAACTGACCCGAAGAAAACCAGAAGACCTTGAATACGTGACGGATCTTGTAATACAATTTCCGCGTCACCTTGACCAAAACCACCAACATTTGGATTGTTAGTTAAAGGTTGATCAATTTTAACAGATTCACCTTCCGAAATAATAAGTTCCGGACCTGGAGGTATAATATCAATAACTTCATGACTATCTGATATATCATTTATTATTACTTCGTACCCACCTTTTTCCTTACGCAAAATTTTATTTATTTTACCCGTAACGGAAGCATTATAAACTGTATTATTGCTTTTACCTCCATCAGGATAGATTTGTCCTCTTCCTCTATTTCCTCCCACATAAATAGGATATTTCAAGAAATAAGCTTCTTTATTAGTAGCTGGATCCGGCGAAAGAATCGGAAAAACAATTTCACTATATTTTTTACCTGGGATGGGACCTATCACTAAAATATTTTTTTTCTCGACGCTATACGGCTGAAAAAAGAGATTACCCATCTTTTCTTTTATCTCAGGAGGAACACGATCCATAGGGGCTAACTCGAAACCCTCTGGTAAGATTAGAACAGCCCCAACATTCAAGGAACCTTTTTTTCCATTGGCAAGCACTTGTTTCACTTGCAAATCATAAGGAATTTTAACAACTGCTTCAAATACTGTATTGGGAAGAACCGATTGTGGAACTTCAATATCAACAGATTTTTTTGCTAAATGACGGTTTGCACAAACGATACGTCCCGTAGCTTCTCGAGGATTCTCATATCCCTGTTGTGCAAAAATGGGGTATGCTTCTGAAACAGATGGCCAAACCAATATATTTATGATACTTAGCAAGGAAATAGACCCCGTCACCCATTTTAAAATAAAGTTATTCAATTTTCTGTTTTGCATGGTTCAATTATCCGTTTCAAATGAATTTACTGAGTAATAAAATTTGGTTAAATTACTCTATTTGAGGCATTTGTCATTCCCTTGGCAATAAAAATAAAAATTTAAGAATTTTCTAATTTTCCGAGAATTTTCCCGTGACTGAAAATTTACATACTTTTTTCATTTGCAACAAATTAGACTATTGAGAAAATACGAATTTATTCATTCATGGTATGATAAGTTGCTACGATAGAAGGCGATATACGATTTGGATGACGAAAAATCAAATATTTAAATACTGTATCTAAAATAACTGGAAATGTCGAAACGAAACAAGAAATTACACTTTTGTTATGAACAAAACCGAAATGTTCTAAACACGAACTTATTACAATCTCCCAACCATGGGGTGAATGAAATCCGATGCATAAATCAGTTAATAGGAGAATAAAAAAAGCTTTCATTGTATCACTCAGACTATAAAATAATTCTTGAGCCCAAGAATTCAAAATAACGAGACGTTCTCTACCAAGAATGAAACAACCGCCTAAAGTAATAAAATTAATAATATCTGTGAATAAATGTGAAATGGTTTTGATACTATCATTGTTGTAATTTTCGACTAATTCAATAGTTTGTTGGTGCATCCCACTAGTCGAAGTTTGTGATTGCGTAAAAAAAGATGAATTTGCTATAATTTTATCTAACCAAAAAAGCTCTCCAATCTCTTGAAGTTCTTCCGAAGCTTTTTCCTCTTGTAGAGAAGTAAGAAAAATCTGAGGTTGATGATTATTCCACCAATGATTAATCCAAGGTTCCCAAAGAAATTTCTGGGAAAAGAGAGAAATTGAAAAGGGAATAAGAATTAAACATCCAATATATTGCAAAGAAGCTGATGCTTGATATTTTGCCAATCGAAACTCTTGAAGTACCAATGAACTTGATTGATTCGTCAATTCTGCTTTGAATCTGGAAAGAGTACGGGTTATTGATCGTGGTAATAAACCAATAGATTCGTAGGATATTGTTGTCAATCCGGGTCTCTTTTTTACCCCCAACAAAGAATAGTCATTCTCTTCTTTCGAATCAATAGATGTTGGAGACGCAAATAAATAGTAACGTTTCCATATATATAAATCATTTAGAGTTGCTTCAATCCAAGCTAATTTTCTATTGATTTTTCCAATTGATGCTTCTTTCGAATCATTGATTAAACTCGAGCCTGTTCCTGACACTTTTTTTTTTGAGTAGTTACATTTTGAAATTTTATCTTCGAAGATGGAACGTCGAAACTTATTCAATATTACAGATTTGGAAGAGTCAAACGAAGTGATTAAAAATAACCCAATTCTATATTCTAAAAGATTTAAGTATATTATGAAAACAGAATTATTTAATTCCGTATCCGTGTAAAAAAGAATAGATTGCCGGGAACGTTTCGGGGAAAAAAGCATATTTTTATACAAAAAATAATTTCTTTTTATTTCTTCTATACGTTTGCCAGCCCTATAAGCTTCTTCCAGACACCGATAAGGTACGATTCGCCAATAGCATAGATTTTTCATAAAATAATTTGATTTTGCTAGAAAAAAAACATAGAAATTTTCATTATTCTTTTCGTATTTCCCTAAAAAAAACTAACTTAATCAAATCTAATTCAGACACCCTCAATAGAAAGTTTCAAAAACCGAGCTAGATCAGCCGCTCTAGTTTCCATTTCTTCCAATGTAGAATATTCTTCGAGACGACTTAAAGGAACATCTTGTTGGCTTTTCATTCGTATATAAAGAACCCTACGAGACAAGAATCCTTCTTGAACTTCCATACGTATTGCTTGAATATCTTCGATGGAAAATTGAATAAGAATTCGACGGTTTTTTCCGGGAAATCCCCAACGGAAGAGTGAAAAAATACCTTTTCGTTTATCAAACCTATTGTAGCCACTACCTATATTCCACCAAATGGTAAACCATAAATAGAAACTAATGAACGAACCCGCTATACCATAGAAAAACGTAACAAGTCCCTGTGGAATAAACACAATTTGCTCGGCGGATAGAAATGGTATTGAATCTTTTTGTAAGTAACTTGAGAATCCAACGGCACAAAAACCGAGTGCACCTGATAGAATTATGGAAGCCCAGCAAAAATTACTAACTCTCCGAGATCCAGTTACAAAATCAATTCGAATATCTTCAACTTGTGGATTCATAATGAAACAGAATCTCCTAAAAAATAATTGAATTTTTTGACTGTGAAAAATAAAAAACTGTCCAGATTTTTTCGTGAAGGACGAAAAAAAAATAATACTATTTTTTATGTATAACATAGTATTACTTTTTCCATCCCTCACTATTATTATATCTGTAAAAAAATCAGTCTCTATAAAATATCGTCTCGTTCAATATATATAAACAAAGAAGCCATCGTGATAGCTGGAAAAACCGAACCTACCAAAGGTACGAAAATTGAAGGTAAATAAGACGCTGTCATAAAAAACTACCTCAAAATTGAATTTTGAAAAAATGAGAATGAACGAAAGATACTATATATGAATTATATGCTATTCCAATAAATAATATATCGTTTTTATTGGATATTCCAACCCAGAATAGTATAAATTGATTAGATTTTATCTGAAGAAATAATCATTATATTCTTTACGAGGAGCTGAGCCATAAGGTTCAAAAATTTCGCTTGAAACACCTTTTAACAAATTACGAGGAACAATCAAATCCGATAAACCATGATCAAATAAAGATTCAGCAACTTGAAAACCATCAGGTATTTTTTGACGCAAAGTTTGCTCAATTACCCGTTTCCCTGCAAATGCAATATAAGCTTTGGGCTCCGCAATTATGATATCACCTAACATACCGAAACTTGCCGTAACCCCTCCCGTTGTCGGGTAAGTCGAAATGGATATATAAAGTAATTTTTTTTGTGCCTGATGGATCTGTGAAACTGAAGATATTTTAGCCATTTGCATCAAACTCAATGTCCCTTCTTGCATACGCGCCCCACCCGAAGAGCGAACTATTATAACCGGAATCGATTTTGAAGTGGCGTATTCAACAAGACGAGTAATTTTTTCCCCAACGACCGATCCCATACTACCTCCCATAAATTGGAAATCCATAACTCCGAGTGCAATGCGAATGCCATTTAATTCACCTATTCCTGTTTGAATGGCATCAGTTAAACCGGTTCGTTTTTGATAAAATACAATTCGATTCTTATATAAATCTTCATCAGAAAATTTGAGGATATCTCTAGCAGTCATATCTTCATCCATAGGGTGCCAAGTTCCATTATCAATTAAAAGTTCGATTCTTTCTGTACTACCCATTTGTAAATGATATCCACATTCTTCGCAAATTCTTTTATTTTGTCTCAAAAATCGAACGTATAACATATTTTCGCAATTGTCACATCTAGTCCATAAACCTTTAGTAGTATCAATTTTTATATATTTATCCTTTTCTCTCTCACTAAATATATACCCTTTTGTGGCTTTTTCGATAAAAGCTCCGATTAACCCACCGAATCTTCGTTTATCCTCGAACCAATTCATTAAAGACATTCCCCCTCCTTTTTCTCCAGAATCAATTATGAAGCACCGGGAGAAATAAAAAATACTGAATTTTTCAAAACTTTGATTTAAGTCCAAAAATTGAAAGGAACACTAATTGAAATACAAAATTCAACATTTATTAACTAAAAAATCTTGAAAATTTCAATTTGATAATAGAACGGAATTTTGTTCTGTACAAAACATTTTGAATTTCATTCACTTTTCAAGTATTTATGAGGAAATACAAACAAATCCGAAAGGGTTAGAAGGGATTCGAACCCTTGACCTCATGCTTCGGAGTCATGAGCTCTAATCCACTGAGCTACAAACCCTAAGTAACTAAATTTATCATTTTTTTCTTCACCCCAGTTCCGGGGTGAAAGAAAAAAATGATAAATTTATAAAGTATCTATTGTTTCATATTCAAATTTAATTTCTTTCCAAACTTCACAAGCAGCAGCCAAATCAGGGCTCCATTTAGCGGCCTCACGAATAATCTCATTACCTTCACGAGCAAGATCGCGTCCTTCATTACGTGCTTGTACACAAGCTTCTGAAGCGACTCGGTTAGCCACTGCACCAGGTGCATTTCCCCAGGGGTGTCCCAAAGTTCCACCGCCGAACTGTAATACAGAATCATCCCCGAAAATTTCGGTTAGGGCTGGCATATGCCAAACATGAATACCACCAGATGCTACAGGGAGTACACCAGGTAGGGAAACCCAATCTTGTGTGAAGTAAACACCACGACTTCTATCTTTTTCGATATAATCATCACGTAATAAATCCACAAAGCCCAGAGTTACGTCACGTTCTCCCTCTAGTTTACCCACAACAGTACCGGCATGAATATGATCTCCACCGGATAAACGTAATGCTTTGGCTGATACACGGAAATGCATACCATGATTTTTTTGTCTATCAATAACGGCATGCATCGCACGATGGATGTGAAGAAGTAGACCGTTATCTCGACAATAATGAGCTAAACTAGTATTTGCAGTGAATCCGCCTGTAAGATAATCATGCATAACAATTGGTACACCCAATTCTCTAGCACAGGCAGCTCGTTTCATCATTTCTTCGGAAGTACCTGCAGTAGCGTTTAAATAATGTCCTTTAATTTCACCAGTTTCAGCTTGAGATTTAAAAAGAGCTTCTGCTACGAACAAGAAACGATCTCTCCAACGCATAAATGGTTGGGAATTCACATTTTCATCATCTTTCGTAAAATCAAGCCCACCACGGAGACATTCGTATACCGCTCTACCATAATTTTTAGCAGATAAACCCAATTTTGGTTTAATCGTACAACCCAATAAGGGACGACCATATTTATTTAATTTATCTCTTTCAACTTGGATACCATGAGGTGGACCTTGAAAAGTTTTTACATAAGACGGAGGAATACGTAAATCTTCAAGACGTAAAGCTCTTGAAGCTTTGAATCCGAACACATTACCTACAATAGAAGTGAAAAGATTCGTAACAGAACCTTCTTCGAATAGATCTAAGGGATAAGCTACATAAGCAATATATTGATTTTCTTCACCGGCAACAGGTTCGAGGTCATAGCATCGACCTTTGTAACGATCGAGACTTGTAAGCCCATCGGTCCAAACCGTGGTCCACGTACCGGTTGAAGATTCAGCAGCTACTGCCGCTCCTGCTTCTTCAGGTGGTACTCCCGGTTGGGGAGTCATACGAAATGCTGCCAAAATATCTGTCTCTTTGGTCTCATATTCAGGCGTATAATAGTTTAATCTATAATCTTTAACACCAGCTTTGAATCCAACACCTGTTTTAGTCTCCGTTTGTGGTGACATAAGTCCCTCCCTACAAATCAATTTATACTCTAGCAAAGATGAGGTCTGCTCGATAGTGGAATCTTCGAAAATTTATTACCCAAAAGAAGTTTTATCCTTGTAAATTGAGAATATTTCATAGAAAAATAAAACATCATTATTATTGTATATTGCTTATAACGTGTAATGCAACCCGGTTATAAGTTTCTGTTGACATATATATAAATATTTCACTCAAATTTTACGGATTGACCTAGGAACGTTTACAATGTATAGAATAATTATATACTTTAATTATATGGTATATAGTTGGATCCACAGATAAAAATTATTAATTTTACCATTAACATCGTCGTGGATGGGGGTAGAAGAGAAAACAGATATATTATATCAAGTGAGGTAGGAATAAATAAATTTATTAAATTTTTTACATCACTTTGACAGTTCATAGACTGAACTAATTATTGAATATTGAGTCAATAGAGAAAGAAAATTTTTATATTATTCTTCTATTATTTCTCATATTTTATATTTCATTTTTGAATGTTACGTTCCATTATTAATTGATTTTTCCAATACAAAATATTCTTTGTCACTGCAATACTATTATAATAAACTTCTCGAAAATTTTATGAGAATGAATCTTGTATTTCTCGGGACTTCCACACTTATTGCCAAAAATGTAGGAAATATTACCCAAATTATTGGACCAGTACTTGATGTTGCTTTTTCACCGGGCCAGATGCCTAATATTTATAACTCATTAGTTGTTAGGGGTCAAAACGCTGCAGGTCAAGAAATTGATGTTACTTGTGAGGTCCAACAATTATTGGGAAATAATAAAGTTCGAGCTGTTGCTATGAGTGCCACCGATGGTTTAATGAGAGGAATGGAAGTTATTGACACCGGAGCTCCTTTAAGTGTTCCTGTCGGTGAAGCAACTCTTGGAAGAATTTTCAACGTTTTGGGAGAACCAGTTGATAATTTAGGTCCTGTAGATGCTAGCACAACATTTCCGATTCATCGAGCAGCTCCCGCTTTTACTCAATTAGATACTAAATTATCTATTTTTGAAACAGGAATAAAAGTTGTAGATCTTTCAGCACCTTATCGCCGTGGAGGCAAAATCGGATTGTTCGGGGGAGCCGGAGTTGGTAAAACTGTACTTATTATGGAATCAATTAATAATATTGCTAAAGCCCATGGAGGTGTATCAGTATTTGGCGGGGTGGGAGAACGTACCCGCGAAGGAAATGACCTTTACATGGAAATGAAAGAATCCAAAGTGATTGACGAACAAAATATTTCAGAATCCAAAGTTGCTTCAGTGTATGGTCAAATGAATGAACCTCCTGGAGCTCGAATGAGAGTTGGTTTAACAGCTTCGACTATGGCCGAATATTTTCGGGATATCAACAAACAGGATGTTCTTTTATTTATTGATAATATTTTCCGATTCGTTCAAGCCGGGTCAGAAGTTTCTGCTTTATTGGGAAGAATGCCATCGGCTGTTGGCTATCAACCAACCTTAAGTACAGAAATGGGCACTCTACAAGAGAGGATCACTTCTACGAAAGAAGGATCTATAACCTCTATTCAAGCAGTTTACGTACCTGCAGATGATTTAACAGATCCCGCTCCTGCTACAACATTTGCTCATTTGGATGCTACTACTGTTCTATCTAGGGGATTAGCAGCAAAAGGCATCTATCCCGCTGTAGATCCATTAGATTCAACATCTACGATGCTACAACCTTGGATTGTCGGTGAAGAACATTATGAAACTGCACAGGGAGTTAAACAAACTTTGCAACGATATAAAGAATTACAAGACATTATAGCTATTTCAGGATTAGATGAATCATCAGAAGAAGATCGTTTGACTGTAGCACGAGCCCGAAAAATTGAGAGATTTTTGTCTCAACCTTTTTTTGTAGCAGAAGTATTTACTGGTTCCCCAGGTAAATATGTTAGCTTGAGAGAAACCATAAAGGGTTTTCAAATGATTCTATCTGGAGAATTGGACGGGTTACCTGAACAAGCTTTTTATTTGGTAGGAAATATTGATGAAGCTACTGCAAAAGCTGCTACTTTACAAGTAGAGGGTTAAAAAATGACACTAAATCTTCGCGTGATGGCGCCTAATCGAATTGTTTGGAATTCCGAAATTCAAGAAATTATTTTATCAACGAATAGTGGACAAATTGGTATATTACCTAATCATGCACCTCTGTTAACAGCTTTGGACATAGGAATTGTGAAGATACGTCTCAAAGAACAATGGTCCACTATGGCATTAATGGGCGGCTTCGCCATGATAGAGAATAATCAAATGACTATTTTGGTTAATGAAGCCGAAAAAGCAATTGAAATAAATTTGCAGGAAGCTCAAGATACTTTTCGAAAAGCTAAAAGCGATTTGGCTCAGGCGGAAGGTAAAAAGCAAATTATTGAAGCTAATCTGGCGTTCAAAAGGGCCAGAGCAAGATTGGAAGCAATAGACATAAATGCATCGATTGTTACTAATTGAAATTGTGGATTTCTAATATATATATAAGGTTCTAATATATTAGGTGTTATTCAAATTTGAATAGCACCTAATAAATTAAATATGGAATTACCTACTATTGGATTTGAACCAATGACTCTCGCCGTATGAAAGCGATACTCTGAACCACTGAGTTAAGTAGGCACCATTCTGTTCTGTCTCCATCAAAGTTAATTGTATCAGAATATATATATATATATATATATATATATACATGAAAAGAGACTATAAGTGCAAGTGCAAATGAAGTGCAAATGCCTAAAAATTCTCTGTTGTACTTGACATAAAGTAGAGATAAACGTATTATTTGGTGTTACTAATAATGCTTCCGAGGGCTATAGCTCAGCGGTAGAGCACCTCGTTTACACGTGCGCCAATGATTATCAAAAGAATTATCGAATTATTCGGTTCACAATTGAATTTGTGAAATAAAAATATTATTGTCTTACTCTTTCATTGGGAAGAAGAAGATAGCCTGACAAAAAAGATTCAAATTTTTATATTTGAAACATAGTCGAGATTGATATGGTTAATCTTTCATTCTTTTAATGGTAACACATGAGGGGAACATTACGGGGAACTCCGGATACTCTTTTTTTTGCCCTATGAATTTTAAGGTGTATAAATTTTCATACAAATTAAGCAATAGAGACTCGTCTTGGGTATATCCATGTGGAAAAAAAACAGACCTAAATCAATAATTTGATTTTTTTGAAAAACTCTGGGATTGTCTAGTACTAAAAACATACGGAACCATCTCATTAATTATACCGATCATGATGATAATGATAATAATCTGATCATAATAATGATAATAATGATGGTAGAATAACTAAATTAAGTATTTAGTTAATTGATGAGCCCGATGCATAGAAAAATGCATGTTGGGTTCTTGAAAGAGTTCGTAAGAAGAAACTATAACTTAAATTTCGAACTCTCTCACCGAGAATGTCTACGGTTCGAATCCGTATAGCCCTAATTTATACCTCAAGTTTTTTGGTTTTATCGGAAGATGGAAGAAATATGTAATGTAATAAGAAAATATTATATGGTCCGTCGGTGAATCTTGGAATTTGATGCACATAGAATTCGAGAGTGAAATACGAGATAGTGAAATAAAAAAAAAATATTATTGACTTTTCCATGCAAGGGAGGTTTGTCACGTTCCAATCCCAAAAATATGAGTATTTTTGGACATTTCTATTAATAGTTACTCTTTTTCCCCCTACAATTCTCGCAATTTCGAAATTGATAACACCCAGAAATGAGGGACCAGAAAAATTGACTAATTACGAGTCAGGTATAGAACCAATGGGAGGCGCTCGTATCCAATTTCAAATTCGTTATTATATGTTTGCTTTAGTTTCCGTCATTTTCGATGTCGAAACAGTTTTTCTCTATCCATGGGCTATGAGTTTCTATGAGTTTGGGATATTGTCTTTCACAGAAGCTTCAATTTTTATTTCTATCCTCATTGTCGGTCTAATATATGCATGGCGGAAAGGAGCATTGGAATGGCTGTAAATTCTATAGAAAAAGAAAATTTTTCCGGGAATAATCTAGAGAATGAATTAAATAAAAATATTCTAGGTGATATAGAGTTTTCGTCACTCAATAAAACTTTTACAGATTCGATTATCCTAACAACCTTTAATGATTTTTCCAATTGGGCTAGGCTCCCAAGTTTATGGCCCCTCCTTTACGGGACAAGCTGCTGTTTCATCGAATTTGCCTCATTGATAGGTTCAAGATTCGATTTTGATCGTTATGGGTTAGTTCCCAGATCTAGTCCTAGACAGGCTGATCTTATTATAACAGCTGGTACTGTTACCATGAAAATGGCTCCATCTCTAGTTAGATTGTACGAACAAATGCCAGAACCAAAATATGTTATTGCTATGGGTGCCTGTACAATCACGGGAGGCATGTTTAGTACGGATTCTTATACTACGGTTCGTGGGGTAGATAAATTAATTCCTGTTGATATTTATTTACCCGGTTGTCCTCCCAAACCGGAAGCTATTATTGATGCTATAATAAAACTCCGTAGAAAAATATCCCAAGAAATATCTAATGATAGAGGAAAAACTGAACAAGGTGATAGATATTTCACCCTAACTCATAAATTTTCTCTATCACCAACTATCCGGACGGAAATATCTGATCAACAATTAGCAAATCAATTTTTCCAATCTGAAGAGACTTCAAAATTATCCTTTAAAGAAATTGAGGAGAAATCTGAAATCTTAGCATCTTCGAAAGAAATAATTTGAAATTTTTTATACAATATGCCAAACGCTACGGACGGTGATAATAGTAGTAATGAAATACAAGGACGATTATCTATTTGGTTAATCAAACATGGTTTAACTCACAGACCTTTAGGTTTCGATTACCAAGGTGTGGAAACACTACAAATAAGATCGCAAGACTGGCCTTACTTGGCCGTCTCGCTATATATTTACGGCTTTAACCATCTTCGTTCTCAATGTGCATATGATGTTGAACCAGGTGGCTTATTAGCTAGTGTATATCATTTCACAAAAGTATACGATAATGCGGATCAACCAGAAGAGATATGTATTAAAATTTTCGTATCAAGGAAAGATCCAATAATTCCGTCCGTTTTTTGGATATGGAAAAGTGCTGATTTTCAAGAACGTGAATCTTATGATATGTTCGGAATCTTCTACGAAAATCATCCGGGTCTTAAACGCATTTTGATGCCCGATAGTTGGATGGGTCGGCCTTTGCGCAAAGATTATGTTATACCAGATTTTTACGAATTACGAGATGCGTATCAATGATCGAAAGAATGTAATATATATATATATATATATATATATTACATGTGAGTAGAAAGCCAATGGAGTTACATATTATACGCATGGACGAAACATGGACAGAGGTAAATGCCAGAAACCAGATTTGAACTGGTGACACGAGGATTTTCAGTCCTCTGCTCTACCAACTGAGCTATTCCGGCAATCTCCATCATTCTAACATAAAACAAAAATTTATGTCAATAATTATAAGATATTCGATTTTTTATGAGGGTAGAGGGACTTGAACCCTCACGGTCTAAAAAGCCAACGGATTTTCTTTTTACGATGATTTACATCATTGCTAGATATAGCGTGTAAAAATGGACTCTATCTTTATCCTTATCTGATACCATCTATAATAACTAAGAAATAATTTTATTAGTTATTGTCTCATTATATAGATTCGTTGTAAAAGTAATTGATAGTTCTACAAAAAGTTTCGTTTGGTTCGTCCGGATAGTCCCCTTCGAGTCTCTGCACCCATTTCGTAAAAAAATAGGCTCAGGATTACCTATTATGTTTTTCCCAACCTAGCTTTTCCTGAATATGGAAACAATCACTTAGTTAATTTCTTGACTAAGGCCCAATTAGATTAAGTCCGCAGCGTCTACCAATTTCGCCATACCCTCTCTCGCAATAATTAACCAAATTTAAGGGAAAATAATTTGGTAGGTTTATCTTGATACTAATTATAATTTCTTATTTCGGATTGCGCAATATGTTTTTGGCGCGTCCCCAAATAGATTGGGAGGGTTTAAAAATTGATGCTTGTTTTTTCCTATCCACATATATATAATATTTACGTATTATTGAATATATTAATAACTATATAGGAAATCATTTATATTTATTTGTTAGGAATGAAATAAATACAAAAATTATGTATCTATACCCCATTTTAACTGCCTGTTTAGCTCAGAGGTCAGAGCATCGCACTTGTAATGCGAGGGTCATCGGTTCGACTCCGATAGCGGGCTTATATCTTTTTTTTTATCTTCTATATTCAATTTCACTTTTATATTATCAATTGACTAATCGTACTGAGGATATATAAAAACTATTTTGAGATACCAAAAGTTATATATTTCCTACGTTCATCATTTCATGTCATTCTTTCACTATTTATTCATCCAACATTTAAGGAGTTTATATGTCCCGTTATCGAGGACCTCGTGTGAAAGTAATACGTCGTCTGGGAGCTCCACCGGGTTTAACCAGTAAGACACTGAAACCGAAGTCTAGTCATAATGATCGTCCGACTTCCAATAAAAAAGTCTCTCAGTATCGTATTCGGTTGGAGGAGAAACAAAAATTACGATTTCACTATGGATTGACAGAAAGACAGTTATTGAAATACGTGCGTATTGCTAGAAAAACGAAAGGTTCGACAGGTCAAGTATTATTACAATCGCTCGAAATGCGTCTAGATAATACAATCTTTCGTTTGGGTATGGCCCCCACAATTCCTGGAGCAAGGCAATTGGTGAATCATAAACATGTTGCGATAAATAATAATATAGTTGATATTCCCAGTTATAATTGTAAACCAGGTGATATTATTACGATGAGAGACAAACAAAAATCTCAATCTATAATTACCAAAAATATAAATTTGTTTCAAAATTTGAAAATACCAAGTCATTTGACTTTCGATTCGATAAAATTATGTGGATCCATTAATCAGACCATTAATCGTGAATGGATTAATCTAAAAATTAATGAATTGCTTGTTGTAGAATATTATTCCCGTCAAGTTTGATCTGACATAGTATAATATATTATTATTTATTATCAAATAATAATTTATTATTGTTATTATCATCATTATCAACAATTTTGTCACAAAATGAATGGATTTTCTTATTCTTGTAGGAAGGGAGGCAAACTAGGAAGGAAAGAGAGGGATTCGAACCCTCGGTAGACTTTTGCCTACACGGCATTTCCAATGCCGCATCTTAGACCACTCGACCATCTTTCCAAACATATTTTTTCCTTTTTTTCATAGTATATACCAAAAATTAGGATAAATGAATAAATAAATAAATAAATATACTGATCATTTGGATCAAAAAGGGGGATTTCAATGAAAAACTTTTACAGATTTATATATATAAAACCATCTTTTTTTAGACACAAAAAAATTTTGCGGTTCTCGAAAAGAAAATGATGAACATAATGCCAATAAATTTATGACTAAATATGCCTAGATCTCAAAAAAATGATAATTTTATTGATAAAACCTTCACAATTGTTGCCGATATTTCGTTACGCGTGATTCCGACAACGCGGAGGGAAAAGGAAGCATTTACTTATTATAGAGATGGTGTGACTCGAGTTTGAATCAGGAATAGATTTTATACAAAACATTATTCCGAAATTTTTGCAAATACTTATGCCTAGTGAAGGTCCATTTTTCAATGAAATAATACCTTCTGTCGAGTACTCCCGATTAAAATAACCTTAGGTGCTGGATTACAGTATCAAGCATAAGGTCAAACCTATAAAAATATATTTTATAATCTTTTTTTATAGATTTTATAGGCATATATACACAGAAGAGCATTACGTGTAGAAATTGACAATAAAAAAGCTTCGTTACAATCCTAAATTGGGTCAATATCAAATATATGGTTGGGTAAACAAATTTCCATCTCATTTGTATTTTGGGTACCTGTAAAATCATCGGAGATTGTCATATCAGCTACTTCTTATGGAATACCAAGCATTAAGAACGAAAAAATTGAGAATAGTTTTTAATAGAGTAATCATAACTATTAAATAACTATCTATATAAAAAGGATGGTTGGAGATTTTCTATAAAAACACCAGCCCAAATAGTCTATGATATTGGTCTAAAAAATATAGTAATTCATATTAGTATTATGGATAACCATTATTTATATACTATAAGATGAGAAGCCGTATGAAGTTCAAATTTCATGTACGGTTTTGGAGCGGAGTTCATATACAACCGTAACGAATGTCAGCTCAATCTGAAGGAGAGTATGCGGAAGCATTACAAAATTATTATGAAGCGATGCGTCTAGAAATAGACCCATATGACCGAAGTTATATACTTTACAATATCGGTCTTATACATACAAGTAATGGAGAACATGCTAGAGCTTTAGAATACTATTTTCAAGCCTTGGAACGAAACCCTTCCCTGCCCCAAGCTCTTAATAATATGGCTGTGATCCGTCATTACGTGCGACTATCTGTATTATAGATTCTGTTAGTCAAAAATGACTATCCGAAAAATAAAAATCGGGGGGTTATCTACATATTAATCCTGAAATTGAGGATTTTCTATAGCTGTAGTACATAATTATTCCGAACCAATTGTAATGAGAAAACCTATAAATTCTATGGATAATTGAATGAACAGACAAAAGCACCATAAGGATCAATTATTGAAATTTTTTGGGTCGATACAATAATATTCTGTTAATTAACGAAAATCGAAAAAAATCAATTTATGTAATTAAAATTGCCTTGATGGGTCAACAAAACAGTGGTGTAGAATCAGATCCTAAAGATACAAATAACTTTGAATTTATCAGGAATTTGAAGAATGGGAAGTTTCTATAATATTCGTTAAGATAGTTACTATTGAATAAAAATTTATAAACTGAATTTTCTGCTCGATAGTGGGAGAAAAGATAAATTCCTATTTTTTGTACAAACATGAAATAAAAACTTAATTCACCATTTTTTTCATCTATTCGTCGGAGAGAAAGAAAAAATATTTTGGAGAAAGCAGATAGAAATAGATGATGAAAGTTATTATCTGAGCCGTATGAGATAGGAAACTCTCAAGTACGGTTCTAAAAGAAGGTATTTACCTATCTTGACCGAGGGGAACAAGCCATTCAACGTGGAGATTTAGAAGGTTCTGAAACGTGGTTCGATCAAGCTGCTGATTATTGGAAACAAGCAATAGTACTTGCTCCAAGTAATTATATTGAGGCTCATAATTGGTTAAAAATGACGGGTCGTTTCTAGTCCATGCCACATAATTTTCAATGATTCTTTGATCATCTCCTGGAATCATTGAAAATTATGTAAATACACTAACAGCATTTTCATGTCCCGAAAAATGTGAAATTTGTAATAAACTTTTAAACTTTTCTTGGTCCATTAAGCACCTTAATTTTGTGTCATAATAAATTTGAAGACCTGCCTAGGTAATTTCTGTATCGTAATTGCTCCAGTTTCAAACTGCGAAAGAGATTGATGGGAAAATCAGAAAAATCTCTCAGAATTTCACCAATTATTATTGGTAGGTTCTTTCTATGCCTCGTCTGAAGAGAGGAGAACCTCGATGAGTATTCGTTCACCGGAACCAGAAGTCAAAATTGTGGTGGAAAAGGATCCTGTAAAAACTTCTTTCGAAAAATGGGCTAAACCTGGACATTTTTCGAGAACTCTAGCAAAAGGTCCTAGCACTACCACTTGGATTTGGAATCTACATGCTGATGCTCACGATTTTGATAGCCATACCAATGATTTAGAAGAAATTTCCCGTAAAGTTTTCAGTGCCCATTTTGGACAATTAGCGATAATTTTTATTTGGTTAAGTGGTATGTATTTCCACGGTGCTCGTTTTTCCAATTATGAAGCATGGTTGGGTGATCCCACTCATATTAAACCCAGTGCCCAAGTTGTTTGGCCAATAGTGGGTCAAGAAATTTTGAATGGAGATGTTGGGGGTGGTTTCCAGGGGATACAAATAACTTCTGGATTTTTTCAACTTTGGCGAGCATCTGGAATAACTAGTGAGTTACAACTTTATTGTACTGCTATTGGTGGGTTGGTTTTCGCAGCCCTAATGCTTTTTGCCGGTTGGTTCCATTACCACAAAGCTGCTCCGAAATTAGCTTGGTTTCAAGATGTAGAATCAATGTTAAATCATCATTTAGCGGGACTGTTAGGCTTAGGTTCTCTTTCCTGGGCGGGGCATCAAGTACATGTTTCGTTACCTATCAATCAACTTTTAGATGCTGGAGTAGATCCTAAAGAAATACCTCTTCCTCATGAATTCATTTCAAATCGTGATCTTTTAGCTGAACTTTATCCAAGTTTTTCTAAGGGATTAATACCTTTTTTTACTCTAAATCGGTCAGAATATTCAGATTTTTCAACTTTCCGTGGAGGCTTAAATCCAGTAACCGGAGGTTTGTGGTTAACTGATACTGTGCATCATCATTTAGCTATTGCAGTTCTATTTCTAGTAGCTGGTCATATGTATAGAACTAACTGGGGTATCGGTCATAGTTTCAAAGAAATTTTGGAAGCTCATAAAGGTCCATTTACTGGTGAGGGGCATAAAGGTCTGTATGAGATTTTAACAACTTCGTGGCATGCTCAATTAGCTCTTAATTTAGCAATGTTGGGTTCATTAACCATCATTGTGGCCCATCACATGTATTCGATGCCTCCGTATCCATATTTAGCTACTGATTATGGTACCCAACTTTCTCTTTTCACACACCATATGTGGATTGGTGGGTTTTCAATAGTCGGAGCTGCTGCTCATGCAGCTATTTTTCTAGTCAGGGATTATGATCCAACGACTCAATATAATAATCTATTAGATCGCGTTCTACGTCATCGTGATGCAATAATTTCACATCTCAATTGGGTATGTATCTTTCTAGGATTCCATAGTTTCGGTTTATATATCCATAATGATACAATGAGTGCTCTGGGACGTCCCCAAGATATGTTTTCGGACACTGCTATACAATTACAACCAGTTTTCGCTCAGTGGATACAAAATACTCATGCATTAGCGCCGGACTTTACGGCTCCAAATGCAACTGCAAGTACGAGCTTAACTTGGGGGGGTGGTGACGTAATCGCTGTAGGTAGTAAAGTTGCATTATTACCCATCCCATTAGGAACTGCAGATTTTTTGGTACACCATATTCATGCATTTACCATCCATGTCACAGTTTTAATATTACTGAAAGGTGTTTTATTCGCTCGTAGTTCCCGCTTGATACCTGATAAAGCAAATCTTGGTTTTCGTTTCCCATGTGATGGGCCCGGTCGAGGTGGTACCTGTCAAGTATCGGCATGGGATCATGTTTTTTTAGGTCTATTTCGGATGTATAATTCAATTTCTGTTGTTATTTCTCATTTCAGTTGGAAAATGCAATCCGATGTTTGGGGTAGTATAAGTGAACAAGGGATTGTCACCCATATTACTGGAGGTAATTTCGCACAAAGTTCAATTACTATTAATGGATGGCTTCGTGATTTCTTATGGGCCCAAGCTTCTCAAGTTATTCAATCTTATGGGTCTTCGTTATCCGCTTATGGTCTCTTGTTCCCAGGTGCTCATTTCGTATGGGCTTTTAGTTTAATGTTTCTATTCAGTGGTCGGGGATATTGGCAAGAGCTTATCGAATCGATCGTTTGGGCTCATAACAAGTTAAAAGTTGCTCCTGCTATCCAGCCTAGAGCCTTAAGTATCATACAAGGTCGCGCTGTAGGAGTCGCTCATTACCTTCTAGGTGGAATTGCCACAACATGGGCATTCTTCCTAGCAAGAATTATTGCAGTAGGATAATGGCTAAGGAGGATCCGAAAAGCATTATGGCATCAAGATTTCCAAAGTTCAGCCAGGGCCTATCTCAAGACCCAACTACTCGTCGTATCTGGTTTGGTATTGCTACCGCGCATGACTTTGAAAGCCATGACGATATTACCGAGGAGCGTCTATACCAAAAAATTTTTGCTTCCCATTTTGGGCAATTAGCCATAATTTTTTTATGGACTTCCGGTAATTTATTTCATGTTGCTTGGCAAGGCAATTTCGAAGCATGGGTACAAGACCCTTTACATGTGAGACCAATTGCTCATGCAATTTGGGATCCCCATTTTGGTCAACCAGCAGTTGAGGCTTTTACCAGAGGCGGAGCTTCTGGCCCAGTCAATATAGCATATTCTGGTGTATACCAATGGTGGTATACAATTGGTTTAAGAACGAATCAAGATCTTTATAATGGGGCTCTTGCTTTGGTTGTGTTCGCCTCCCTGTTTTTAGTCGCGGGTTGGTTACATTTACAACCTAAATGGAAACCTAAAGTCTCATGGTTCAAAAATGCAGAATCCCGTTTAAATCATCATTTATCGGGACTTTTTGGCGTAAGTTCATTAGCTTGGACTGGTCATTTGGTTCATGTAGCAATTCCTGAATCGAGAGGTGAACATGTTAGATGGGACAACTTTTTAACCATATCGCCACATCCTCAAGGATTGGGACCTTTTTTCGCGGGTCAATGGAATGTTTATGCTCAAAATGCTGATTCAAGTAATCATCTTTTTGGTACTTCTCAAGGAGCTGGTACTGCTATTTCAACTTTTCTCGGAGGATTTCATCCACAAACTCAAAGTTTATGGTTGACCGATATAGCTCATCATCACTTAGCTATTGCTGTTGTTTTCATCATAGCTGGTCATATGTATAGAACTAATTTTGGGATCGGACATAGTATTAAAGAAATTCTTGAAACACATACTCCTCCAGGAGGAAAACTGGGACGAGGTCATAAAGGACTTTATGATACTATCAATAATTCTCTTCATTTTCAATCGGGACTTGCTTCAGCCTCACTAGGTGTTATAACATCACTAGTGGCTCAACATATGTATTCTCTACCTCCTCATGCATTTCTCGCACAGGATTTTACGACTCAAGCGGCTTTATATACTCATCATCAATATATCGCTGGGTTTATTATGACAGGCGCCTTCGCCCATGGAGCGATTTTCTTTATCAGAGACTACAATCCTGAACAAAATAAGGATAATGTTTTGGCTCGAATGCTCGAACATAAAGAAGCTATAATATCTCATTTGAGTTGGGCCAGTCTATTTTTGGGTTTCCATACATTAGGACTTTATGTTCATAACGATGCAATGCTTGCCTTTGGTACCCCGGAAAAACAAATTTTAATTGAACCCGTCTTTGCTCAGTGGATACAAGCTACTCACGGTAAAGCTCTATATGGATTTGATGTGCTCCTATCCTCGACGAATAGTCCAGCTTTTAATGCGGGTCAAAGTCTTTGGTTACCAGGATGGTTGGAAGCCGTTAATAACAATAGTAATTCATTGTTCTTAACAATAGGTCCTGGAGACTTTCTGGTTCATCATGCAATTGCTTTGGGCCTACATACAACTACACTAATTTTAGTTAAAGGTGCTTTAGATGCACGTGGATCTAAGTTGATGCCAGATAAAAAGGAATTCGGTTATAGTTTTCCATGTGACGGACCTGGTCGAGGAGGTACTTGTGATATTTCTGCTTGGGATGCTTTTTATTTAGCTGTTTTTCGGATGTTAAATACTATTGGATGGGTCACTTTCTATTGGCATTGGAAACATATTACTCTATGGCAAGGAAATGTAGCACAATTTAATGAATCTTCTACATATTTGATGGGTTGGTTAAGAGATTATTTGTGGTTAAACTCTTCACAATTAATTAATGGATATAATCCATTTGGAATGAATAGTTTATCCGTCTGGGCGTGGATGTTTTTATTTGGACATCTCGTGTGGGCTATCGGATTCATGTTTCTTATATCTTGGCGTGGATATTGGCAGGAACTTATTGAAACTTTAGCTTGGGCCCACGAACGTACTCCTTTGGCTAATCTAGTTCGATGGAAAGATAAACCAGTAGCTCTTTCTATTGTTCAGGCCAGATTAGTTGGATTAGCCCATTTCTCCGTAGGCTATATATTTACTTATGCCGCTTTTCCAATCGCTTCCACATCTGGCAGATTCGGTTAATTTCGCATTGAATTCAAAATTTGAAAATTTTTTTATTTGAAATAAATACTTATGGCAAGAAAAAGTCTTATTCAAAGGGAGAGGAAGAGACAAAAATTAGAAAAAAAATATCATTTTGTACGTGACTTCTCAAAAAAGGGTATTGATAAAGCTTTACCATTGAATGAAAAATGGGAAATTCGAAAGAAATTGCAATCTTTACCTAGAAATAGTGCACCCAGTCGTCTTCATCGGCGCTGTTTAATCACCGGTAGACCTAGGGCTAATTACCGTGATTTTGGTTTATCCAGACATTTACTTCGTGAAATGGCCCATGCATGTTTATCGCCTGGAGTAACTAAATCTAGTTGGTAAAAACTGGATTATTCAACCCCCTCTTACGAGGGGGGGTTAACTTGAATATATCTATATATATCTATATATATCTATATATATATAGATAGATATAAACGCGGGGTAGAGCAGTCTGGTAGCTCGCAAGGCTCATAACCTTGAGGTCACAGGTTCGAATCCTGTCTCCGCCATATCTTATCATTCATATTTATCTAAGGCGGGTAGCGGGAATCGAACCCGCGTCTTCTCCTTGGCAAGGAGGAATTTTACCATTAAACTATACCCGCATCTAACTTGTACTTGAATTATTATATATCTATATATATCTATGTATCTATATATATAGATATAGATATATATAGACATCCTTTTAGATATACTTCTGTATAAAATTAAACCATATTAGACTCTCAAAATCTATTTATTCCTCCAAGGGCTTGCTTGAGAGGCTCTGGGATTCTATAATATTGTATAAACCAAAAATTATATATCAAGAATTTCTTAAGCTTCTAGATCTAAGATATGGAAGAATTGAGAATACCGACTAAAAAAACTAAACCGATCCATAGTGAAGCACCCGAAAAAACAACATTTTTATTACTTACCCATCCACCCGGAGAGGCTAATACGACGGGTACACCAATAACTAGTAGGAACGAAATGGCAATTAATGCAAATACAGCCAACTGGAAAGCTATAGTCATGGTCGTGATTCTCCAAATTTTATTATAATAATTATCGTCATTATTATCGTTAGGAACAAAAGTAATAATAATATATAAGGAAGTTTACATTATTAAATAATATCGTAATGAAATTGGTCATTTTATGAAATTTTCATCTTTATTCTGGAAAGATGGCCGAGTGGTTCATGGCGTCGGTCTTGAAAACCGATATAGTATTAGAACTATCGAGGGTTCGAATCCCTCTCTTTCCTTCTTCTCCGAGAAAATGATTACCGGGTAAAAAAGATATTAAAATTTTAATATCTTTCTCACCCGTTTTCCACTCAATGTCAACTCTTAATTAAGAGGAGTCATAGAAAGAACAGGTTCAAAATCACGATCGATTCCTTTTTCGAATCCCGCAGCTGCTGCGCGTGCCCTGCCTGCATGCCATAAATGTCCCACAAAGAAGAAAGAACCTGGAACAAAATGAGATGTTGATAACCAACTACGGGGAGATACATAATTAACAGCATTAATTTCGGTAGCTACCCCACCCACAGAATTAGGTGATCCTAAAGGAGCATGAGTCATATATTCCGCGGATCGGCGTTCTTGCCAAGGTTGTATATCTTTTTTCAATTTACTTAAATCTAAGCCATTTGGACCTCTCAATGGTTCCAACCATGGGGCACGGAGATCCCAAAACCGCATAGTTTCTCCACCAAAAATAATTTCTCCTGTTGGTGAACGCATAATGTATTTACCCAAGCCAGTAGGCCCTTGTGCCGAACCTACATTAGCTCCAAGACGTTGATCTCTCACTAAAAAAGTAAAAGCTTGAGCCTGAGAAGCTTCTGGACCAGTAGGTCCATAAAATTCACTTGGATAAGCTGTATTATTGAACCGAACGAAACAACAAGCGATAAAACCGAAAACAGAAATTGCCCCTAAACTATAAGATAAATAAGCTTCTCCGGACCATACGAGAGCACGGCGAGCCCAAGCAAAAGGTTTTGTTAGTATGTGCCAAATTCCACCGAATATGCAAATAGCACCTAACCAAATATGTCCTCCGATTATATCTTCAAGATTATCTACGCTAACTATCCAACCCTCTCCTCCAAAAGGTGACTTAAGTAAATAACCAAATATTACACTTGGACTAAGAGTTAGATTAGTGATTTTTCGGACATCACCACCACCAGGGGCCCAGGTATCATATATACCTCCGAAATATAAAGCTTTAAATACCAAGAGGAAAGCACCAGCACCTAATAAAATTAAATGAATTCCCAAAATAGTTGTCATTTTATTCTTATCTTTCCAGACATAACCAAAAAAAGGAAAAGATTCTTCCAAAGTTTCTGGTCCAATTAATGCATGATAGATTCCGCCGAAACCTAACACGGCAGAAGATATTAAATGAAGAACTCCAGATACAAAATATGGAAAAGTGTCTACAATCTCTCCACCTGGACCTACTCCCCAACCTAGGGTTGCTAGATGAGGAAGTAGAATCAAACCTTGTTCATACATAGGCTTTTCCGGAACAAAATGGGCTACTTCGAATAAATTCATTGCGCCGGCCCAGAAAACAATTAATCCAGCATGAGCAACGTGAGCACCAAGTAATTTGCCGGATAAATTGATAAGTCTAGCATTACCGGCCCACCAAGCAAAACCTGTGGTCTCTTGATCTCGACCACCTAGAGCTAAAGTTCCATTAAAGAGCGTTTCCACGTGGTAAAACCTCCTCGGGGAATACAAGGTTTTCATGAGGCTGATCTTGAGCTGCCATCCAAGCTCGAATACCTTCATTCAATAGAATATTTTTAGTATAAAAAGTTTCAAATTCAGGATCTTCTGCTGCACGAATTTCCTGAGAAACGAAATCATATGCACGTAGATTCAAAGCTAACCCAACAACACCGATAGCACTCATCCACAAACCAGTTACTGGTACGAATAACATAAAGAAGTGTAACCAACGTTTGTTGGAAAAAGCAACACCAAAAATTTGGGACCAGAATCTATTGGCAGTGACCATAGAATATGTTTCTTCTGATTGAGTCGGGTTAAAAGCACGGAATGTGTTTGCGCCATCACCGTCTTCAAATAAAGTGTTTTCGACAGTCGCACCATGGATAGCACATAAAAGAGCTGCGCCTAGAACTCCAGCAACCCCCATCATATGAAATGGATTCAAAGTCCAATTATGAAAGCCTTGAAAAAAAAGTATGAATCTGAAAATCGCGGCAACACCAAAACTGGGCGCGAAAAACCACCCAGATTGACCTAATGGATAAATCAGAAAGACAGAAACAAAAACTGCTATTGGACCAGAGAATGCGATTGCATTATAAGGACGTAATTGAACAGATCGTGCAAGTTCGAATTGACGTAACATGAAACCTATTAAACCGAAAGAGCCGTGAGGAGCGACAAAAGTCCACAAACCCCCTAATTGACACCAACGTGTAAAATCTCCCTGGGCTTCTGGTCCCCACAATAGTAATAAAGAATGAGCCAAACTATTAGCTGGGGTAGAAACAGCAGCAGTAAGAAAGTTACATCCTTCTAAATAAGAACTAGCCAACCCATGGGTATACCATGAAGTTACAAAAGTTGTACCTGTGAACCACCCCCCCAAAGAAAAATATGCACAGGGAAAGAGCAATAGACCGGACCAACCTACAAACACGAAACGATCTCTTCTTAGCCAGTCATCCATGCTATCAAATAAACCTTTTGGTTCTTTGGAAGACTTTCCAATAGCTATAGTCATAATGATTCTCCTATTAAGTTACTTCAATTATTTCTAAGTGCCTGAAAGAAAAAAACATTAACATATAGGTATATACCTATAATAGTTTTCTTCTCAAATTCAATAATTGGATAAATCCAAAAAGTCGGTAGACTTTTCTTTTCTTTGTCTTCAATCATTTTTTATATGTATCTCTTACTCAAAAGTCTCTCAATAATCTTATTATTTTCTTCCTTGGGATATCTCTAACGAAAAATTTGTTGTCTATGAAAAAATAAAATATGATTTTATAGTTAATAATATAATAATTGGGGTTTACCAAACGAAAAATGTTATTGTTCTATTTTATCACGATAAAGGTGAAATCAAAAGTTACTAATTTTAATAGATTGGTATTTCATAAATGAAAAATTACATTATTTCATCGTTACAGAAAATAAGTTTTTTATAACAAATTATTAACAATATATTTTTAATATTGAAATAAATTATAATATTAGAATAGCAAATTCTGAAACTGAATTATAACTTGAGTCAACTAATCTTAAATAATTATATTAGAAGATTCTACATTATTATTTATAATTTGGCACAACATGCCAAATAATTGGAAGCCCCTTACCAGATTCGAACCGATGACTTACGCCTTACCATGGCGTTACTCTACCACTGAGTTAAAAGGGCGATGCTTAAAAAACCAGAGTCTACAATACTATATATATATATATATATATATATATAGTATTGTAGACTCGCTAGAAAATATTAACTTTGACAGTATAGGCCCATAAAAATACTTGAATTTAAGGTTTCCTACAAATTTTTTGTGAGAAAGATTCAAGTCGACTCTTCATCTAATGCACTAACAGGTTGATTTGCCGGATGCAGGCACTACACATTATTTCTGACGACCATAAAGTTTACCACAATTCGTAAACAGTTTGATATATCATTCACTTTATTTCCTGCTCATCAAGACAAATTTTTCGTGATTGAAATCCGAATGATATATTTCCGTAAACAGTGAGCAAAAAGTATATACTGTGACCGTATAAATTTATATATACCGGAATTTTCTCAGCTCCCCATTTCAGGTCCTTCAATGTCTATGAAATAAAATTTATTACCAATTATCCTAGATTTTCATAATTGTGATTATGTGGATATATGATTGCATGGTAGAATAGATAACCAATGTTTTATACAATATCCAAATTGAATTTTGCGTCTCAATGAAGTAATATTCATTTTCAATTTTGATATATGAGGAAATGAATAATTGATATTTCTAATATTGCTGAATAAACAAAATATGAATTCGTGATCAAAATCAAAATTTATTGACTTTTAGTGAAACGAATCTATTGACAGTAAGTAGTAAATTAAGTAAGATAAGATTAGGAAATTAAGCCCCCATCGTCTAGTGGCCCAGGACATCTCTCTTTCAAGGAGGCGACGGGGATTCGAATTCCCCTGGGGGTAATGGGAACCTCCTTTGCATAATTGATAATTATTCCTTGAAATTTCGGATAGAAACAATATTTCTATCTGGGTCGATGCTCGAGTGGTTAATGGGGACGGACTGTAAATCCGCTGGCACTGCCTACGCTGGTTCAAATCCAGCTCGACCCAAACTTGATCAATAATTTTTAATAAGATTTTATAAGAAATAACTCGATATAAAAATAAAAAATCGAGTTATTTTTCGCAGAAAAGATGCTTCTCATCGTTTGGTCGAGAACCAAATAATGCAAATTTCAATTAAAAAATTTATCAGTGAATTAAAATAAATGGGATTGTAGTTCAATAGGTTAGAGTACCGCCCTGTCAAGACGGAAGTTGCGGGTTCGAGCCCCGTCAATCCCGACTCTATAAAAATCTTATGTTATTGTTATAACCTTTCTCTATTTCATGATATCCATTTGTTACCAAAATTCGGTAGTTTTTATGTGACGAATGATGTCTCTAATTTCGCTTTGGAAAATCCATTTTTTGTTCAATAATATTCCAGTCATTCGATTTAATAATCTTTTGTTAGATAAGAAAAATTCAAATAAATATTGATAACTTTCCAGAAGAATCTTGTAAGTAAGAGAATCATTTAACAATAATGTATTGATCTTGAGCCATCTGGCTCGATGAGTCGATAAATTGAGACGAGAAAATTTTCCCGGTATGTTTTCGATCAACCAACGTTGATATAAGTAAACCGGAGTAAAAATCTGAGGGCGTTTCAATCGAATGCCCATTTTCTCGATCTGTCCTAATGTATAAATATTCTGTTTTTGATCCATGGGTAACTCATTCCACCAACGAACTGATAATTTATTAATTAAATCTTTAGTGTATCCGCGACAGATAAAAAATCGTCTAATTCTATGACTCGAAGGGGATCGTTCTCGTTCTCTCCTAACTCCGTAAGTTATATAGAGTCTCCTTAACATTTCTTCATCGACGAAGAATTCCCTACGTGAAAAAACGAAATGACGAATTTGAGAAAATGAACCTATAGGATTCCAAAGAATACGTTTCCCGATAAATAATCTCGGTTTATTCTCCATTTGATATTCCATTTGGTACTGGGTAGATGAACTGAAAAAGCCTAATATTTCGGAGTGTTCTTCTAATAAAATATTTTCAAATTGAGATTCTAATTCTTCAACATTTCGTTTTCTTACCCTCGGTAGGATTCTCTCATAAAAAAGCGGTTCTTTTTTATCACTCGTAAGTCGATAGTTTTGGGGGGGGGTTTCCAAATTGTTTCTATCCGAAAATCCAAAAGTATGGGAAAATCCAAAATCACTGGGTCTTTTTATCCAATTGAATAAGTGATTGCGAGAGAAACTTAACCGCCAAAATCTAGGTGACCATGCAGTATTATTAAATTCGCCAATTTCTCTATCAATAATGTCACCTCCAGATAGTAATGATTCATACTGAGACTCATTCTGGTTATTTATGATGCTCTTATTTGCTATAGCAAATATTCCATTATGCATAGTATTTAACAAATTTTTCGTTAGAAACATTCTTGGTTTCTTTTTTCGATAATCCAGAAATTTATTTTTGCATGTCTCTAACCACGTAAAATCACTCGAAAAAGTTTCTAAAAGGCCAAAAGCTAAATCTAAATCATTTCCAACTGATTTATTAAGGGAGATCGAAATATCAGAATCTTTTTCTAATACAAACCAGGAATCCCGAGCAGCTATTCCAGCTGAAGAACCTAAAACATGAACTAAAACTGTAGACTCCTTGATAATTGGATCATCCATAGGAGATTCCGAATACCATTTAGATAAATAATAAAATTTTCTTTTCCATAAACAATTACTAATATTTAAGGGATTGGTGGCGGAACCCTCCACTAGAATATTTTGTATAATAGCTCTTCCTATCTTATAGAGTAAAATTTTAAAATTTTGCTGGTAATTGAGTCTGTTACTTGTATGGCCAAATCCAAAAACTTGTCTATGAAAAGCTAATTTTAAAATATCACGATGAACAAATGATTTATTTCTCGTAATACTTATTAAGGAGATCTCATTAGTAAGAGCTGCCAAATCTCGGATATTATATCCCATGGTCCTGGATCCAAACTCATTAAAATATAATAAATTTTTATTTGATTGAAGACCGTTTTTGTTCAATAAAATAGGAAATTGGGTTTTACGTCGATAAGTATCCAATAATCGAATATTCAGTACTCTATCCAATCGATTCGGTGAAATTAAAGATGGATCTACTTTTTTCGGAACATGGGTTGATCCAACCACAATTATTTTGTTTCTCGTTTGAGCCTCCAACGAATCAGTTTGAAAATGTTTTAGTAAAATACCGAGTAAAAAAGTAGGATCTGATTCAATATTTTGGGTTGGCCGATCCACATCTAGTTGATGGATATCCCGTATCCAAATTATACAAGGGGACATTCCTTTCGCCAGATCTAAAATAAGATTCGATCTACGCAAACTTTGTATTAAAATGTTCATCCAACTTTCGGTTATAACATCAGGTTTATTATACAGAAGTTTGTTCATAGATATTCCTAATAAGGGAACAGAAGAATCGGCTGCTAAATTCTTAATTAGGTACGAACGCCCAGTTTCGACGGGACCTATCAATAAGATTCCTTTTGAACAAGATAACCCTAATTGAAGTGGTATTGGTATTTTCTGAAATCTGGGATCAAATTTTTTTGTTTGCCGTAGGATTTGCGAAGAAATAATTTTTTGTAGAAAGGCGAAAAAAATCCATTTATCTGCTAGATGTACCGGATAATCAATCAATTTTTTTTTCAACATTCCACTTAAATATCGAAGATATGAAAGTCCCTGTTGAGGGTTTCTACGATATCCAAATAATGGATTATTCAATATTTTTGGTTGATAGTAAGATTGAAATCCATATTCTTTTATTCGTGTAGGTGTAATCAACGATTGAACTAATAAGTTTCGCTTTCGACGCGACCGATCTAGACTTTTATTACTTATTAGCCATTCGTTCAAATTCTTCTTTGTTAATAAATAAAATCGGATATTTCTCGCGTAATGCTTCAAATTACTAAAAAAATTGAATAAATTTTCTGCTTTATCCAATTGTATCTTATTACGATTCGATAATTCGGTAAAATAAAAAGCTCGTGAAGTATCTGTTAAATATTTTATATTTTCGCAATTTTTCCGTAGATCGATGGGATCCGAACCAGTAAGAATGGAAAAATAGTTTTTATAGAATAACAGAAGGAAAGCCATTAAAATGGAAATAGCCCAATATACATTATTGAAATTATTTATTGATTGGAAATCGGACCCTACAAAATTTAATATAATCTTTTCCGTATGGTCGAAAAAAAGACGTGAATTCCATTTTGAATTCAAAATGTATAAATTTCTTCCCTCTCCGTATAAATTTGTCAAAGTCTTTCCTATAAATTTGATATTATTATTTATAAGATATTCGAAGTAAGAACCGGTTCTTACTAAACGTTCTTGTAATGTTTCTGTAAAGATATGAACATTATATTCCCACCATTCATATGTGAAAAACCAGGATGTGTTATTATAATCTTCGAATGAAATTTCTTTCCTAGAAGAATCAAAGATTTCAATTTGATTAGACTTATCCTTATCATATATTTTATTTGGATATGTCAGCATTTTATTTCCAAATTTATATTTCGAATCTCTTGATTTTGAATATTGTAATCTTGGTGATATAACAATCTCATTTATCGCTTGGAAGATTGACCCGTTTATCTTTAGGCTCTTAGTCAAAGATTCAAATTGTAATCTACTGTAATAATTTTCTATTTTTCTATCATCGAGATTTCGTAAGACATTTTTGCAAATTCCTTTGATTCCAATTTTGCTTTTAGTAGATAGAGTTCCAATTTCTTTCTTTTCCCGCTCCGAAAAATATATTTTTGGATTTGTCGAGAAATACGGGGTGTCTTGTTCCGATACTTTATCGCGAGAATCGGAAAAAAATAGGAATTTTGTTTTATCAGACTCATTTCCTGATATTTCAAAAAATGGTACTCTTTGTTTGATAAAAATTGGATTCAACCTGTTATATTTCAAAAAATTCTTTAGGAACTGCAAATAGATAATACTATTATTTTCAATATCATTATCATTCCCTTTCGAACAAAATGAGAAAATTTCTCTATAATTTGATCGAAAATTTATCGGAGAATTTCCAAAATCCAATTTATAATTATAATGTAAGAATAAATTTCCATTTTTAATTGAATCCAACGAGACATTTTTTTTAGTAGAAGATTTAATTAACAAATCTATTATGATTTCATCATTCATTCCATCAATGAATAGATCAGCAATTAAATTATTAATCTCGTTCTGAATAAATCGAAAATTTTTCACTAAAGTTTGATTGAATAATCTATTCCGTTCCATATTGATACTACAAATATTCGTAGAAATGTGTAACGGATTGAAAATTTTATTAATATTGTCCGAATCTGAATCTTGAAAATACTTTTTCAAAATTTGAATTGATTCCAATTCTATGGAAAATTTATAAGGTGCAACTATATTTGATAGATCCTTTTCCATTTCGTATAACCAATGAGAAAGTCTGAAACCCAATTTGTTATATTTTGTATCTCCGATATTATAGATAAAGCTCCTTCTAAAATTTATTTTCCAAAGTCGTGAATATTTATGCCATATATTGTTTATATGGGTCTCCTCTGGATTGGAAAGTCTAAAAGGTAAATTATTTAATAATTCATTGGAGTTCCTAGAATTATTTGCAATAAAATTTTTAATAAGTAAGTAATGCTTTATCAATCCATTTTTGATATTAGAGGTGCCGTTATTATCTCCAGATAGTAATAGAATTTTCTTAGTAAAATGTAGATCTCCAATTTGATTGAACTGATCGATCAATATAGTTAATTCATTAGTCTTTATTCCCAAATTTTTCCCTAATTCGGTAGGACCTACCCATGAAAAAATTTTTTTGAATCTGATAAAGAGCAGTGATAACTTGGAAATTCTTACGAATAATTGATTCGATTTTTTTCCCATTTCATACCGAACTCCTTTATTGGAAGAAAGATTTTCACAAATTATACTGTAGACATGATTGGGGGGAAGCAAATAATTTAGTGAAAGGTTCGAATGATATTTATGGATTTTCCACGAAATTATTCCAATATCATCGGATTGAATAGAAGTCTCTAATTGATCGATCCTTCGAAATTTTTTTGAAATTTTATTCAATTTTTCCTTCGAAAGAATATTCTGTGTAACTTCAGCCATTAATGACGGTTTGGAAAAGAAAAGAAATTTCCGATTTTTCTCCTGACTCTGCCGGGAAAATACATTATTTATAATATACTTATCTATTAAAGGGTTTATCAAAAGATTAACATACGAATCTACTTTTTTTTCCAACGAAGATAGAGATTTGTTCAAGAACGTTCGTTTTATAAATATAGCTTTTGAAACTGCTCTATCGTTTAAATATAAAATTTTGGTTATCCATTGAGAATTAGAAAAATCAATTTGTAAATTGGATAATTGATTGGGACTGATAAAATTTAAAAATTGTGGATTTATTCTTACGTTTTTCTTGATAGTAGACGAATCTAAAAGATCAATATCCTTATTTTTTTGCTTAGCCAGAAAATTTGTATTTTTCACTTGAAGTTCGGATTCTCTTGCTGTATAGACCAGATGTCCCGAAAATTTATATATTGCATATGATAAAATATTTTCTAAGCTTATACATAAGTTTGGATTGTTCAGTTTATTATAAGAATATTCCAAAGTTTCTCCCGTAAGAATATCCGATTTAATTCTTCTCCTCCAATAACGAGACTTATTTGTTAAGAATTCCCATATATAAATTTTTAGATAATTCGAAAGATACAAATTCCCTTTTTCCTTCAACAGGAAGGAAGATTTCACTAAAATTTCGTAAGATTCTCCCCAATTTTGTAAATTTTGTAGAATCTCCTTTCTTACCCAAAAGTAATCTTGATTTTTCGTTTCTCTCGCAAATAAATAAAAATCTAAAAACTTTCTGCAAAAATTAGAACCATATCTTAATTCATTTTTTTCTCTTTCAACCGAATAAGCCGTTTCTTCAAAAAATATTTGATTATTATGATGGGTAATAATCTCGAAAATAGATTTATGTTTAGATAATTCTCTTCTTTCAAAAATGTTGTGCGAAAAAGTATCAACAAAATTTTTATTGAAATCCCGGAAAGATTTTTTATAGATATCCATATAATCTTTTCTACAGTGGTCCTGTTTCTGAACTTTCGTTAAACCAAAATTCTTCTTTTCGACGATGTTCATAGTATTTGAGCGATACATAGAAATAGAGACTAGTGAAGCGAACAACATTAAACTATTTGATATGAAATTCTTATTCTTTCTCGAATAATATGAATTAATTGATAAAATGATCATTTGAAAATCGAAGGAACTTACGAGATTTTTTTTATTGAAGAACTTCGTGATTAACGATCTGATCAAACTACATTTAGCCCATGAATTTGATAGAATTTTAGTTTTTCGTATTTCACCCAAATATAAGTTTTTATATGAAATTTCTTTTTCTGGTAATTCTTGTTTCATTGCTCTGCAACAGTTACATAGGATTTTACTAATAAATATATTTCTTTATTGGAAGTTCAAACAAAAAATTTTCAACTTCGGAATATTCCAAAATATTATGAAGATATCCCAAAAATTTTTTTTTTTTGAATATACAAGAACATTTGATAACATTTCTATTATTTTGGAATTCATTCGCATCATTTCTTGAATATGATGAAAATAAGAAAATAACTTCTTTATTTTCTAGAAATTAGTTTCTACTTATGTGTTATCCTTTTCCATAATGACATAAAGAAGATCTCACGTCAACCAATAAAAACTCGACTTTTCGTATCAACCGCTAATAATTACTCTTTTTCGGAAATATATACCTAACGTATATTTCTCAACATAAGAAGTGATTATTTGTATCATATATAATGTATTTTAGGCCCAGTTACTGGCCATACAGAATTTGTTTGTGGATTCTTCTGGGCGAACGACGGGAATTGAACCCGCGAATGGAGGATCCACAATCCACTGCCTTAATCCACTTGGCTACGTCCGCCCCCCCTTTTTTCCTTTTCTTTCCAATAACCAATGATCCTTAGGATTTAGATCTTAAGGATCATTAGTTTGTAATTCTTCCTCCCTCTCCAAAAAATTTATAATTTCTTCGAGATCAGAATCTAGTTTTAAGTATTAAGCATTAGTAACAGGAGCTTCAATAGCAGCTAAATCTAGAGGGAAATTGTGAGCATTACGTTCATGCATAACTTCCATACCAAGATTAGCACGGTTGATAATATCAGCCCAAGTGTTAATAACACGACCTTGACTATCAACTACGGATTGGTTGAAATTGAAACCATTTAAGTTGAATGCCATGGTGCTAATACCTAAAGCAGTGAACCAGATACCTACGACAGGCCAAGCAGCTAAGAAGAAATGTAACGAACGAGAATTGTTGAAGCTCGCATATTGGAAGATTAATCTACCAAAATATCCGTGAGCTGCTACAATATTGTAAGTTTCTTCTTCTTGACCGAATTTGTAACCTGCATTAGCAGATTCATTTTCAGTAGTTTCTCGGATTAAACTAGAAGTTACCAAGGAACCATGCATAGCACTAAATAGAGAGCCGCCGAATACACCAGCTACACCCAACATGTGGAAAGGATGCATAAGGATGTTATGTTCAGCTTGGAATACAATCATGAAATTGAAAGTACCAGAAATACCTAGAGGCATACCGTCAGAAAAGCTTCCTTGACCAACTGGATAAATTAAGAAAACTGCGGTAGCTGCAGCAACAGGTGCTGAGTATGCAACGGCGATCCAAGGACGCATACCTAAACGAAAACTAAGTTCCCATTCACGACCCATGTAGCACGCTACACCAAGTAAGAAATGAAGAACAATAAGTTCGTAAGGACCACCATTGTATAACCATTCGTCTACAGAAGCTGCTTCCCAAATAGGATAGAAATGTAAACCGATAGCTGCGGAGGTAGGAATAATAGCACCAGAAATGATATTATTTCCATATAAAAGAGATCCAGATACAGGTTCACGGATACCATCAATATCTACTGGAGGAGCCGCGATAAAGGCGATAATAAATACGGAAGTTGCTGTTAATAAAGTAGGAATCATCACTACACCGAACCATCCAATATATAAACGATTTTCGGTGCTGGTAATCCAATCGCAGAAACGGCCCCAAATGCTTGCGCTTTCGCGTCTTTCTAAAGTTGCAGTCATGGTAAAACTTGGTTTTTAAAGTAATGAGGAATTTCCCAAATAATTTAACTTGTTGAATATAGTATTACACATATCGAATTATTATGTCAACCAATATTATGGAATATTCAATGAAAAAAAGGTTTATTTATCATATGGGTTGCCCGGGGATCGAACCCGGAACTAGTCGGATGAAGTAGATCAATCCATCATTTTTTTACCATTAATGAAAGTCTCTTCCCAAACCGTACTTGCAATTTTCACCGCATACGGCTTTCTACATGTATTTTATTTATCCCGATTAAACATTGTTTAATTTCTGTGATAGATTAGCCAAATGATTTATTTGAATAATATTCAAATACCGAAATTTCTTTTCATAAGTGCGCCATGAATTTGATCGTGGTTTTTTCAAAGAAACTGAGTTTGTAACAAAATTTGAACCATATTTTTTCCATACCGTACGTATAGTACTTTTATGTTTACATGCTAAGGTCTTGGCACGGGAGAATCGAAGAATATATTGTAATTGATATAAAGCTTTTTTTCTTATGCATCCGCTGTAGTAACAAAAAATGTTTTTTATTATTTGATCGAATCGTCTAAAAATCTCATGATCTGTCAATGTTGTCCATGATACTCTACAAATGGGACGTCCAAGAGTATCACAAAATTTTTCTTTAGCCAATAATCCAATTAATTGTATAATGGGTACGTCACTACAAAGTTCTTTGAAAATTAAATTTGTATCAATTGAATTATTTACTAATTGAATCCGAATTAAAGTAGATTTATTTTTAATACGAGAGAGATATCCTAAAAAACGTAGAGGATTCTTTGATAAATCTTTTATATTGATTCGATGAGGCTCCACCCAAAAATGAAAATATCTTTCCCGGAAAATAAGAAAGAAAAGATTCCAATTTTTAAAAAATAAGTTAAAATTTGCGTTTGCACTTATAACTAAATTATTTTGATATCTTACATAATAAATTGAACAATTCTTTTGAATAATTTCTTCCATAGGTCCAAGATCTAATTGTTTACAAAGATATCCGATTTTTTGCGCAAAATTATTTCGATCAATGAAAAACCAAAATAGAGTAGATTGAAAATTATAAATTTGTTTACATATATGAATCAAAGAATATTCAAATTTATGAACTTGGGAATTCCATAATAAATTATAAAACTGATTTTTTCGTGAATAAAACCGTGGATTTGAAATACCTATATGTTGTTTATTCTGATGGATCAATAATCTAAAAAAATGGAGAAACGAAGTATCTGAAATATGTTGACGAAAAGTTCGGATCGGAATCTCTGGATGAAAAAAATATGGTATCGTAATATCTGAACAAATAATAGAGTTATGGATCTTGTCTTCAACGAAAGAAAATGTCGAATGTATGGATTGATTACCATTCCATTCAGTCGTTTTTCCCGTAACTGATTCTGATCCGATTGTGAGAATGGAATTGAAAATAATTATTAAAATTTCTTGAACGATTCGAAATTTTTTAAAAAATGGATCGGAACTGATCCATGAATAGTTCGATTGACGTAACTTTTTGATCAGACGTTTCAATGCCAAAAAATTGAATTCATCATTAAAACCCAAACTTTTATTTTTTCGAGATTCCGTTTCATCCATAAAACGATTATATGCAATTCCGTAAAGATCTTCTTGAAAAAGAATTGGATAGAAAAGATGTTGTTTGCATATATAACTCCTCTCAATTTTTTCGAGCTCCCCCGTAATAGAAACCTTAGCCACAGTACCCATAAAAATTTCTTTGTTGAGGTAAGGAAGGATAAATATAATAGATGATTCAATCTTTTCACAATTGAAAAATATATTTTTATTGAAAAGATCGTTCTCCTGACTTAATATAAAATTCAAATTAGTCAGAACACAGGTAATTCATACACATTAGTTTGAGTATTTAGGATCCATTATGGGTAAGAAATTCTATTAAATATTTAGAATTTTCTCCTTATGTATTGACTCTGTACAAAAAGCTTCTAACAACTTAAATTATTCGTATAAAGGAAATGTTTCGATACAAGATTCTGAAACAGAAGCTGGTTCTTGATTTACCTATGATTTAAGCGGTTTGGCTTTATCCATTAACTCCGATTCATTAGAGAAATTGAACGACATGCTATTTTCTCCAAAAAGTTTCCCTTTAAGATTAGTCGTGATATTACAAGCCTTGTCAGAGGCATGAATGAATTTACTATATTCATCCGAATGTGAAAAAGATCCGAGTCGCACTTAAAAGCCGAGTACTCTACCATTGAGTTAGCAACCCGCATTAGTTTTTAACAAGTTCGGTTCCTGATAGAATATAATTGGAATATTGTAGCTTATAGTATCAACCAATAAATAGATACTATAAATTATATAAATGTTAATCGACTCTGTCAATTGATATATCTATATATATAGATATCTATATATATAGATATATCAATTGTGTAGAAAAAAAAACGGATTTGTTCGAAAGCCATATATACTCATTTCGTTATAAATCATTTTCTTTTTCTATTGCTAATTTCGATATAAACTGATGGAAAATTTTATTTATGCTTATGGTATTCATCTTTGGGACAAAAACAACTAAATATACATATATTAAAAAAAATGAAATTGGATAATAAAAAATTAATTGTGTAAGACCGAGGAAACTATTCATAATAATATGCTTAAATTTTAGTTTGGTATTCATTCTTCCTACACGAGTATCAATAATCAAAATTCAATTACAGTTCTATGATTTACCTCCGAATCAATTTAATTTGTCAAATAAGAAGAGTTTATTGAAAACCAATATAGACTCTATCTAAGCATTAAGTGCCTCTTTAGCGGCATACATAGTTTCTACTGTGATTTCGACAATACCATTTTGTCGCGCAAATTTCTCTGTGTTCCTTTTTATCTTACCCCTAACAAAACCTGGAATTTTATTCAATTCCAACTGACTCTCCGAATTCCAGGTCAAATCTGTATCTGTTGATAAAGATTTAGTAATAACTTCTTTAGTATCATGACCACCGAAAATTTCTAAAAGATGATCTTCCATTCCTAGAGTAAACGAATTATAAACTAGATCCGCTACTTGATTGGTACCTTCATACCCTAGAAAAGGTCGATAACCTAAAGTAAAATTTTGAATATGAACTGGTGAAGGAATAACTCCACAGGGAATATCGAGACGTTTACCAATATGACGCTCCATTTGGGTCCCAAAAATAGCGGAAGGCTCTATACGCGCAATCATATCTCCAACTTCTGTATGATCATCAGTTACAAGTATCTCGTCACAAAAATTTTGAACTTGTTCCTTGAACCATTCCTCATCATGTTTACAATAAGTACCTGCACAACTTACACGAATCCCCATCTCACAAGCAAGGATCTTCGTGATAGAAGCAGCATGGGTTGCATCACCAAAAACCACTGCTTTTTTACCCGTCAAATTCTGACAATCTATAGATCTTGAAAACCATGCAGCTTGGGAAATAAATCGAGTTTGTTCATCAATATATGGTTCATAATCGACCCTCCGATTTAATAAAATAGGAGACATTATATTGATTCGTTCTTCCATTTGTCGAATACAATTTGCTATGTCTACAACTCCCATCGGGGTTATAGATATATACGACATTCCAAACTCTTTTTCCAAGTATTTCGCTGTCATTAGGCCAACTTCACGATAGGGCACTAAATTAAACCAAGCTTTTGGTAACTGACGAAGATTTTCTACAGAACCTCCTTCAGGAATTACCTGATTTATTTCAATACTTAAATCTTTTAATAGACGTTTCAATTCACGACAATCATGTTGATTATGGAAACCCAATGTGAAAATACCTATTATATTTGCTGACGGTTTATCCGTTAACGATACATTCAGATTCCCCTGGCGACGAGCTTTCTCCAAATAATATCGTACGACTTGTTCTAATGTTCTATCAGCGGCTTGAAGTTCATTAACTCGATAATGATTAACATCTGCAAGTATAATATCAGACTCGGAAATCGTGGAGGCTCGATCAACGAAATTTTGTGGATCTTCCTGTAAAATACTCGAAGTACATGTTGGTGTTAATACAATTAAATTGGGACGTTCCTGTTTATCTTTACGAGAAATATTATCTACTACTTTTTCCTGAGATCCGCGAGCTAATACATGACGATCCACGATACTGGCAGTAACAGGAGTAAAATCTCTTTCTCGTTCCAACATGGGACGCATAACATTAAAATAATCATCTCCTAGAGGGGCATGCATAATAGCGTGTACATTCTTGAAAGAACTAGCTACCCTTAAAGTTCCAATATGGGCAGGTCCTGCATACATCCAATAAGCTAATTTCATAAATGAAAATCTCTTTATTTTCAATAATCTATTTTTCTATCTCTAAATGCAAAAATCATTGTCATGATATGGATATGAGCGAAGCATTGTGGAGGGGGGGAGGAGAGAGAGAAGAAAGGAAGAGAGAAAAAAAAAAAAAAATATATATATATATATATATATATATATGTATATATTATACTATACGTATGAAATACATATAAAATAATTATTCAGCAATTTTTTTAGCTAGGGCTGCCATCGATGATCCAACAATAGAAAATTCGTATCATATGATTCTTTTTGTTAATCCTGACAAATTAACTAAATACTTTTTCTGGGACGGAAGGATTCGAACCTCCGAATGACGGGATCAAAACCCGCTGCCTTACCGCTTGGCTACGCCCCATTTTACTGGTTGAGTCATCCATACTTATCCATCCATCGAAGTGAAACATTATTTTTTATTTGTGTCAACCATCATATTCAATGAATATACTCATACAATTGGGAAAAAAAATTGGAACTGCTTTGAAGCTGAAAGAACTTGTAGTAAGATATATTTAGTAGTTCCTGTTATTTATCTTCTATTTCACCCTCATAATAATATTGGGAATCAAAATTTTAGTTATGTTCAATATTTTTTTAGAAACTGGGTCCTATTTAAATGGTTTTTTTGTTTCCGCTAAATTACCCGAAGCTTATGCTATTTTCGATCCAATCGTAGATGTCATGCCAATAATACCTTTGTTCTTTTCTCTCTCAGCTTTTGTTCGGCAAGCCTCCGTAAGTTTTCGATAGACTCAATTTATGAGTTTGTCAAACGATTTTTGTATGAGCCCAAAAAGTGGAGTTTGTACAAAATCATTCGAACTGATAAATTTCTCTTTCAATATTTTGTTCGATCCATCAAAAAATTGCGTAGAGATCAATCGCGACAGTTTAGAAAATTGTTTTAGCTTGATGGTTTGGGCCAAAAGAAGGGGGTTTCAACTCCCCTTTTTTTCTTCGCGAGAATTAAAAAATAAATGTTTCACTTTGTACCTTATTCCATTCCATTTCTAGTGCGGACTCTGGAGATTATGTCATGCTTACCCTCAAACTATTCGTTTATACAGTCGTTATATTTTTCGTTTCCTTATTCGTTTTTGGATTTTTATCTAACGATCCGGGACGTAATCCTGGACGTAAAGAATAAAAGATATTTTTTTTTTTTTTAATATGTCCTTCATTCGCAGACGGAGAGAGAGGGATTCGAACCCTCGGTACAAATGGATTGTACAACGGATTAGCAATCCGCCGCTTTCGTCCACTCGGCCATCCCTCCAAATTGAATAATTTTTTGTTTGGGACAATGACGGAAAAACTGAAAAAGGAATACATCACTTCTAGGAACGTATAATATATTGTATTGATATTTTGTTCAATTTGCAATCGTTTTATACTAATATCTAGGTAATAATTATTACGTGATAAACCATAAATATCTGCTTACAATAATTTATGGTCCTGTTTCTGAAGATCTATCGGTTTTACCAAATATTTGACAGGCCTAGCCAATTCGAGATTGGCTGGGCCTTTGCAAAAATTTATTGATATAATTCTTTACCTAATCTTAATGCCAAGATCCCTGTTACAAAAACACTTAAAAGAATTACAATAATTTGATTGTCCGAAATAGGAGCCATTACTTCTTGTTCCCCCCAATTGTTTGGAAATAAGAAAAAAAAATATATATATATGTATATAGACAATATGATTAGTCAATGAATCTTAAAATTAGAAAAATTTTCCTTCGTCCATCCAATCCTTAATTGATTCTTCTATTGTATGATATACTCGTTAATATTGTATCGATTTTAGTCTGTTAGCGCCATAGATTTTTGAGCAGAATTTGTTGGAATTGTGAAAAAGGAAAAAAGGAAAGGTTAAATCAGAATGAACTTAGAAGTTATTGCACAGCTTACTGTTCTCGCTCTAATCGTCGCGTCCGGTCCATTAGTGATTGCTTCATTAGCAGCTCGTAAAGGTAATTTATAATTTCATTTTCCGTCTCCGAAAACAAAACAAGAGTAATGGTTCGGGGATGGAACTGAAACTGATTTTAGATATAACTATGATATCATTGCTTTATAGCGGGTATAGTTTAGTGGTAAAAGTGCGATCCGTTTCTTTGAAAAAGTCAAAGGATCATAAAGTCTTTTATATTTTTTTGAATCTCATTTCTAAAAGAATTTAAATGTTTCCTATTTTCGCGATAGTGTAAAAGAGTATTCCCTCAAGAATTTCCAAATTTTTGATGAAGCAAATATTTTGAATCAAAAAAATAGTTTTTTGAAGTATTCGAAAATCTATGGAAAGAAATTCCAAAAACCGAATTTTCGTCGTAACTAAATCACCGAATTGTGAAACGAAATAATGAAAAAAGTGGTGCTATATAGTTACAAACGAATATCTTTAGTTTGCTAAAGATATTAAGTATTTTTATTCAATTACTCGGTGAAATAGGTTTTCCCAAAGATAGAGTTTTGCAAAATAAGGAATGAGAAACGGAATAATCAAAAAGTTTTGTAGCCTCTCTCCCGGTAATCATACTATTTTTCTTTTTGATAGGATCATCTAATAAAGTATTTTTTTAACCCGTAATGATCGGATCAATAAAAGCGAACTAACATAGATGTTATATATTTAGGTATCTATTCTATATATCTATATATAAGGGAGCCGAATGGAAAAAAATTTCCATGTTCGGTTCTGAAGTAGGGACGTTTAAAATAAAAGGTTACACGTTTACTATAACCCTTAGCCTTCCAAGCTAATGATGCGGGTTCGATTCCCGCTACCCGCTTATTTTATATATCGAAATTGAAAGCATAAAAAAATATTAATGAATATTTTTTTATGCTTTCAGTAATTGGTTTTACTAACGTCCATCGTCTAAAGGATAGGATAGAGGTCTTCTAAACCTCCAGTATAGGTTCGAATCCTATTGGACGTAATCAGTTATTGAATAATATTCTTTAAGATAAAAAAAAATTACTTATATTTTATTTTCCCTCTTGGAATAAGAAAAGTTCAATATGTTCCTTAATAGCTTCTTTCAAAATATTCTCCGCTTGTTCCGTGAATACTCTCGTAGAACGAATAATTTCTATAAACTGTGGTTTATTAGTCGTTAGATATTCTCTTAATTGAACAAGAAATTTTTTCACTTGACTTATTTCCGATACATCTAAATAACCGTTAACTCCAGTGTAAATGGTTGCTACTTGTTCTTCCACACCAAGTGGTGCGGATTGAGATTGTTTCAATAATTCACGTAATCTCTGACCTCTAGCTAACTGATTTTGAGTAGCTTTATCCAGATCTGAAGCGAATTGTGCAAAAGCTTCTAATTCCGCAAATTGAGCAAGTTCCAATTTTAATTTACCTGCTACTTGTTTCATAGCTTTAATTTGTGCAGCGGACCCAACCCTTGATACGGAAATACCTACATTAATAGCTGGTCGAATTCCAGCATTGAATAAATCAGCTGATAAAAATATCTGTCCATCTGTTATAGAAATAACATTCGTAGGTATATAAGCAGAAACATCACCTGCTTGAGTCTCTACAATAGGTAGAGCAGTCATACTGCCTTCACCCAATTCCGAACTCAATTTTGCTGCTCTCTCCAAAAGACGAGGATGTAAATAAAAAACATCTCCCGGATATGCTTCTCGACCCGGCGGTCTTCTTAGTAAAAGAGACATTTGTCTATAAGCTTGGGCCTGTTTGGAGAGATCGTCATAAACAATAAGTGTATGTTGTTCACGATACATAAAGTATTCTGCAAGTGCCGCTCCTGTATAAGGAGCCAGATATTGTAATGTTGCAGGAGAATTTGCGGCTTCTGCCACAATGATTGTATATTCAAGAGCACCACGTTCTTCGAATGTATTTACTACTTGTGCTACAGAAGATGCTTTTTGTCCAATAGCTACATATACACATATAACATTCTGACCTTTCTGATTCAAAATAGTATCTGTAGCTACCGCGGTTTTCCCTGTTTGTCTATCTCCAATAATTAATTCTCTTTGACCGCGCCCAATTGGAATCATTGAATCAATCGCAATAAGTCCCGTTTGCATTGGTTCATAAACGGATCGTCTTGAAATAATACCAGGAGCTGGGGATTCTATAAGTCGGGATTCAGAGGCCATAATTTTACCTTTTCCATCAATAGGTTGGGCTGAAGCATCTACGACACGACCTAAATAAGCTTCACTAACTGGTATTTGAGCAATTTGACCAGTTGCTTTTACTGAACTCCCCTCCTGTATTGCTAAACCATCGCCCATTGAAACAACTCCGACGTTATCTGATTCTAGATTCAATGCAATTCCAACTGTATTATCTTCGGATTCCACTGACTCACCAGCCATTACTTTGTCAAGTCCGTAAATACGAGCAATACCGTCTCCTACTTGGAGTACGGTCCCAATATTAACAATTTTAACCTCTTGATTATATTGTTCGATTTGTGTACGGATAACACTGCTAATTTCGTCGGGTCGAATATTTACCATTAGCTCTCATTAATTATTTTGTGAAAGATAAAACCGATAAAAGTTACTCAATTGTACTTTCCATGGCCCGTAATAGGCCAATATTATGATCTATCATACGTAAATGTAATTCACTATTTAAACCATTTTTTAAAGTTTCTAAGGCCCTTTCAAGTGCTAAACGAGAAACTTGTTGGCGAACTTGTTCAATTGCTCGTTGTTTCTCGAAACGAATTGTAGCATTTTTTGAATCTTCCAATCTTTTGGAATCTTCATCTGCAGCATTAATTGAATCTTTCTTTTCTTTATCCATCTGGGACAATCCATTTATTCTAATATTATCAGCTTTAATTTTTGCTTGTCCCAGGCGAGTCTTTGCTTGGGTGAGCTTATCCGTAGCTTCTTTATAGCGTTCTTCCGCGTCGCGAATAGTATTTAAAATAGTTAGTTTGCGATTTTTTAATAAATTACTTAATGAAGTAGATCATTCTATGAATCTCTTCCCAAACCGAGCATGAATTTTTCAATTCACTTGGCTTTCTACTCAGTTTCTACGATTCCATAAACCAAGTTTATCATCAATTTGAAGTTTTTCATATTATATAAAATCTTTGTTGATGACTCTCCTGACCCAAAAAATTTCAATTGTCAGCAAGATTGTTTTTTCGGAGCAATCATAGATCTAAAATTAGGTTGTCGGTTCAACACTTGAATAAAGTTTAAAAAATTATTTTTTAGGGGATCGGTACAATTTACCAAATGAAATTTTATTGACACGAGTGTTATGTGTCGGATAAACCCCTAACCATATTTCTCATGGTGAGACGAAGAAAATCCCAATCGTGTCTGGACTTTAAACAATTAAGCTTTAACCATGTTTGATTCTTCCCCGTATCAAAAAAATTTGATTTTACGAAATGCTATAGTTCTTTCAGATTTCTCTCTCAATTAAGTAATTCGTTGGGATATAGTACCTCATTTAAGTACTATTGGATAAATCCAATTATATTATCCGAAGATTTAATCCGCACACACTCCCTTCCCAAAGTAAACTGATAAACCTGATACTACACCTAAATTAATTAAATTTGTTTCCAAAAGATTTGTATTTAGTCCAAAACTGTTGGCTAAAATCCAAAATTTTGGATAAGTAACTAAATCAATCTCATTTTCCATATTATCCCCTGATTTTAATTATTGGATCACCAAAATTTTGTGGAGTTCTTTCGTTTACTCGACACATTTTATTTTTTCGGACCGAACCACGTTAATGACTTTATGAACTTTGGGTAACGTTTCACAAATTTTTTGGTTCGGATCGCTACAAGCAATTGAGTAGAAATTTTCATTTTTTATCCCCCCCCTCAGTGAAATAGAAAAATTGAGAGGGGGAGAAAAAATATCTTTTTTAAATATTAATTATTTATGACTATTTGTTAAACGGAAGGATTCGCAAATGAGGGTGCTGAAGCTACTACTAATCCATAAATAGTTGAAGCTTCCATAAAAGCTAAACTTAAAAGTAGAGTACCACGAATTTTACCTTCTGCTTCAGGTTGTCTGGCAATACCTTCCACAGCTTGACCTGCTGCAGTCCCCTGACCAATACCAGGCCCAATCGAAGCTAAACCTACGGCTGATCCAGCAGCAATAACAGAAGCGGCAGAAATCAAGGGGTTCGTAATAATATCCTTTAACTGAAATTAGTAGAAGATTTTTTAATCGGAATAAAAATCTAGTTTCCGTTGCTTACTGAAGTTTCTCATTATTTATTCAAAGCAGTTAATAACTCAAAATGTCTCTTTCTAAAGTGATAGTATCACTAAAAAATTTTTAGTATTTTCTATATCCGTGTCAAATCTCCAATTATTTTTATCTAAAAATAAAGTCTAACTAAGGAATTGCTGCTTGTAAACTTTTATTGATAATTAATATCAAAATTTTCAATATATCCAATTTATATATTATAAAATTTCGAATTGGTACGGAACAATCTAATCAAATTTAAGTTATTGTTTGCACTGACTCTTCATTTAATGATGACCTTCCATGGATTCTCCTATATATGCTGCAGCTAGTGTAGCAAAAATTAGAGCTTGAATGGCACTTGTAAACGATCCTAAAAACATCATCGGTATAGGAATAACCGAAGGCACTAAAGATATAAGAACAGCAACGACTAGCTCATCAGCTAATATATTTCCGAAGAGCCTAAAACTAAGTGATAAAGGTTTAGTAAAATCTTCCAAAATATTTATTGGTAAAAGCACCGGTGTCGGTTGAATATACTTACCAAAATAACTCAAACCTTTTTTATGGAGGCCAGCGTAAGAATAGGCTACTGATGTGGGTAAAGCTAAGGCGACTGTAGTATTAATATCATTAGTAGGTGCAGCGAGTTCACCATTTGGTAATTCGAAGATACGCCAAGGAAAAAGGGCCCCCGACCAATTTGATACGAAAATAAATAGGAACATAGTTCCAACAAAAGGCACCCGGGGTCTGTACTCCTCTTCTCCGATCTGGGTTCTCGTTAAATCTCTAATAAATTCTAAGACATATTCTACAAAATTTTGAGCATCAGCAGGAATTGCTTGTAAATCTCTAGTGGCTAAAAGAGCCAAACTTAATAATATAGCAACTACAATCCATGAAGTTATAAGCACTTGAGCATGAACCTGAAAATTACCCAACTGCCAATAAAAATGTTGTCCCACTTCTACATTGGATATTTCGTAAAAATTATTGCTGGAAATTCTCACAAAATCAGACGTATTGCTCCTTCTAAAAAGATGGATTTACAAATAAAAAAATAACTTTTTTAAATTCATTTCTTTATTTCATCAATATTTATTTATTCTTCATTCCATGAATATTTTCTATCTATTCCGGATTCATTCTTTACATGATACTAATGACAGTAATGGCGGTAACAGTAACAGCAGCGACGAATGAATAAAATTATTTATTTTTATAGATTTTCCGGTCGGAAAAACAAAAAAATATAAAATTATTTGATTATATCAATTGGATTGTAGCGACCCTCACGAATTGCTGATGTTAATTTATTTAAAATCCATCTAATAGAAGCTCTGGCGTCATCGTTAGCAGGGATTGGGATATCTGTTACATCCGGATCACAATCGGTATCGACTAAGCAAATCGTTGGGATGCCCAAATTTATACATTCTTGAATAGCTGTAAATTCTTTTTGTTGATCAATAATTATAACAATATCTGGTATAGTGGTCATATATTTGATGCCACTTAAATATTTTTGTAATTGATGTAACTGCCGCTCCAAATCAGCTGCTTCTTTCTTAGGAAGTTGATTGAATGTACCTTTCTCTTTTTTATTTTCCAAATCCTGGAATTTTCGAAGACGTGTCTGTATAGTCGACCAATTCGTTGACATACCTCCAAGCCATTTCTGGTTTACATAATGACATCTCGCTTTTGAAGCAGAAGAGGCCACTAAATCGGCGGCTTGATATTTCGTTCCTACTATCAGAAATTGTTTTCCTTTACCAGCAGCATTTGAAAGTAAGTCACAAGCTTCTACTAGAAAGCGAGCAGTTTGCGTGAGATTTATAATATGAATACCCCTCCGTTCCGTAAATATGTAAGGTGCCATTTTTGGATTCCACTTTCGCGCCTGATGACCGAAATGAACACCTGCTTCCATCATCTCCTCCAAATCAATATTCCAAGATTTTTGTTTCATTCTCTCATTCAATTTTTTTTGTTGGTCAACAAAAAAAAATATATATATATATATGAAGAAAGTATCATATATTATGTGTATAAACGTCCAAAATTTTTGATTTTATCAATAAGATTTTATCAAATTTATCTATACTTTGTTATTTCCAGAAATATCTAATTCATTTCGAGATATGGTCCCTTTCAAGACATTATGGACGGTTCCCCTGGCGGGATAAACAAAAAATTTGTTTTGATACAAAAAAATGTTTTTCATTTTTTTATTGAAATAGCTTCTATCTCTACTAAAGAAAACTTCTCTTTTTTTTTCAAGATTCATTCGCCAAATAACTTCCTGAGATCCAGTTCCAGCAGGAATGATTCCACCGAGAATTACATTTTCTTTCAAGCCTTTCAACCAATCAATTCGACCTTTTGAAGCAGCTTTGGCCAAAACTCGAGTTGTTTCCTGGAAACTAGCTTCTGAAATGAAGCTTTGAGTATTCAATGATGTTTTAGTTATCCCTAACAGTATTGGTTCATAAGGAATTGGTTCCTCTAAAATACGATTCATTCTCCGTGCTCGGGAGGATTCCACAGGCTCACCTGGTAAAAAGATATTTATCGTTCCTTCCTCCAAAGTAACTACTTTGGAAGTCATCTGTCGCACAATAATTTCTATATGTTTATTCGATACATGTACACCTTGAGATTGATATACTTTCTGAATTTGATCCACTAAAATTATCTGTCCTTGTTCCATTCCTATCTTCGTACTTAGGAAGAATCCCCAAAGATTCCCGATAAATTTTTTCATATCATTGTTCCAATCCTCAAAACTATTTTCTAAATTAATGGATACTGAATTGATGGGACGTGCTTCTAGTAATTGTTCCACTTTAGGTAAACCTTGAATTATATCCCCCGATTTTAATCGTTCATATATAAGAGTTATTGAAATATCCCCTTCTTTTACAAATTCTCCATAATTATTACGAATAATGGCTCCCCGAGTCGCTAAATATGGTTTGGCCAATCTAATAACTAAATAATTTGTGTGTATACCTATAATTTGACCAGATGGATAGTCTCCTGAGTATTTCGATATGGACGAATCATCAAAGAAAAAATTTCCGAGATTGAATTTTTGTAGAATCTTCTCCGAGAAGAGTCTTGAGCACCATTTAAATAAATATTTAAATAAATTTTGATCAGTATTTATTCCAAAATTGAATTTATAAATTTTATGATATTCATCAACAAAATACCATTTTGGGTTCTGACAAGTATTTTCATATTCTTGACTTATTCTTATCGGAGAGTCACTCACTATTTTTTTGGCACTAACGAACCAATAGAAACATTCAAGAGAATTTCTAATATTTGAAGAATTACCTATGAACCCTACGTGATCAAATAATCTTATTCCTATAGAATTTTCTATTGAGTTATCCTTTTTTATATCTGTTTCTCGTGGTTGATCATAATAATTAAAATCTTTTTGGTATTTACGAAAATCAAAAAATTTATTTGAGACAGAATAACTAATAGTTGTTTTGACAAACAGTTCCGGTGATTCATTGATTTTAGATATTCTAACTAAATGGGATGGAGATAAAATAATAAAAGGCTCAATTCCATCATTTTCATTGGATGAAATACGTATAATACCTTGATGTTCACTTATTAATTGTTTATTGGGATATGAAAGGAAAATATTATAGAAATTTCTTTTTAGAACATATCTAATATTTAATTTTTTTCCCGGATTACCCTCATTTGAAATAAGAACAGAATTGATCAAACTCATTTGAATGAAAGTTCTGACGTTATTCTTAGTTCTTACTTTTAGAAACGACATATGGGCTTTACCTAAAAAGTATTTTTCTCTCCACTGCACGATCAAACAGGTTCGGAGTAATTGAATGTATTTCTTGTTAAATATTCGGATTTGTTCACCATCTCGGTAAAATAAATAACTTACACTTTTGATTTTTAAATTCGTATTTCTTCGCAATAAATTGAAAAGGTTCGTTTTGCTACATCCATCAGAAACTTCATATTTTATTGCGGGTCTTATAAAAGCAAAGGGCCTTTGTTTGGCAGGCACGATCCATTGAAGATACGACCAATTGTTGCACCGGAACTCATTAAAAATTTTCTTACCGGGAGGAACCAAAATATTTATTTGTTTCGAAATCCCATACATTTTCTCTGGATAATAAATGGTTCCAGGTAGGATTTTAACTTCATAATTATCATTTATTCCTTTCCCTATTCTGACTAGTCCACTCATATTACTTATAACATTCGAAGTAATTAATGTACCTGCTTTAATGAAGTCATTATTTTCGATCAAAATGGATGATAAGCTTCTGGTCGAAAAATATACCTTTTCGGGAATGAAAAAGAAACTTCCTCCTTTTACAATCGTATATTTCGGTCCAAAAATTTCTGTTTTTGCTCCTTCAAAATCATTTTTATTGATGGAACCAATTTTAATAGTACCATATTTTGGAATTCCCGATTTATCTAATTTGTATTTTGGGGGATCTAGAATAGCAAAAATATCGTTATTTTGTAAAACCCCATTTCTTTGTATTTCAAGAACAAAAGGAGTCGTATCTTTTTTGTGTAAAAAAAAATTTTTGTCTTTCTTCACAACATTATAGCCAAATAAAATAATATTGGAATTTTTTGGGTCGTTCCAATTATTAAAAATGGTATGAATCGGTTTGGATTTCTCAAAAATTTTGTTTCTTCGAAAGATCCAAAAACTGAAAATACAAATATTTATTTGATTTTTCTCCTTCAAAAGAGACATATTATTTTTTTCTTTTGCAATGAAAATTTCAGAATCGATTTTATCTTGATTTTCATAAAATAAAATTGGTAATTTATCACTTTCTTTATAAGATTTTCCAGACAATATCCATATATGAGATGTTTCGAGTATAGTATGGATATTACTATGGATATAGTCAGAAGCGTGACGTACTTTTGTACTCCAATATGTTTCGCCTTCCAAATTAGAATAAATGTATTTTTGAACTTTTTCCTTAAAAGGTAATATCTTGGCACGGACTTCCGCAATAACTTGTTTTGATTCCACGTATTGATTATTTCGAACCAATAATAAACTTTTTGGTGGGATTGTCATATCATGCATTTTATTTTGACTTTGGATGTTCAAAAATAAATTAGTATGACATATCCAAGCGGGATGTCCGTGACGAGTACGTGTTGGATAAATTAAATTTTCATCAAATTTTATAATTCCATTGAAAGGCGTTCGTACATGTTCCGCAATATCACCAGTAAATACACCTCCGGTATGGAAAGTTCTTAAAGTTAATTGTGTTCCAGGTTCACCAATTGATTGACCCGCAATAATACCTACAGCTTCACCCATTTCTACCAACTTTCCATTTGTTGGACTCCAACCATAACATGATTGACAGACCCAAAACATACTCTTACAAGTCAAAGGAGATCTTACACAAATTGATTGTTCCGTCTTCAAATCGATTAATCTATTTGCTAAGGAAGCTCCAATATCCTGATTTCGAGTAGCGAAGCATCGATTATTTATATATATATTTTCTGCTAATACGCGACCAATTACTTTTTGTTGAAAATTCTTTTTTTTTCCCCGGAACTCATCCATCGAAATACCATAAATACTCCCACAATCTATTTTACGTACAACAATTCGTTGAACTACCTCAACGAGTCTGCGAGTTGGATATCCAGCATCTGATGTTCTTACCGCAGTATCTACAACGCCTTTGCGAGCCCCATAACAAGGAATAATATATTCTGTTAAAGATAGTCCCTCTCGGAAATTACTTTGAATAGGTAAATCAATAATTTGACCTTGAGGGTCCGACATTGAACCTCTCATCCCAACTAATTGATGAACTTGGGATATACTTCCGCGCGCACCCGAAAAAGACATCATATGAACTGGATTTGAAGGATTTGTCATTCTAAAGTTCGGATTCATTTCTTGCTTCAAATATTCACTTGTTGCATACCATGTTTCAATGAGTTGACGTAACTTTTCCACAGCATGTAAATTTCCACAATTATGATGTTTCTCTGAAAGATTAGTATATTGTTCGGCATCTTCGATAAGCCAACCTTTTGAAGGTGCTGTCAACAGATCATCAATACCTAATGAAATGGGACTTAAAGTGGCATATTGAAAGCCCAATGTTTTTGATTGATCCAAAACATGTGTTGTATATGTAATTCCAAAATGGGATATTAATCTACTTATGAGTTGTTTCACGCCAATCCGATCCATAACTTTATTATAAAATATCAAATTGACTGGTTCTGCCATATGAGAAAACCCCTCTTTTTTTATAAACATGGATCAACAATAAATTTGAAACGTTAACTTTTTATCTGCTGCTCCGTCCATTCCCTACACAAAAAAATGATTTTTTTTTATATCTCGCACAAATGTTTCTCGTTTCGAAGCTGCTCGATAAGTACCTTGTATTGCTTCACTAATCTGTTGATTGAATGAAATACGACCCACGGTTGTACAAATATAAATGCTCAATATTTTCTGATCACGATTTTCTGCCATTTGATAATCTTCATAAATTTTTGAAAAATTTCCAAATGATTTATATCTAATTTCGATCGGCTCTTCACGAATTGTTGAAGTAACTATTTGAGAGTTTATTCGTTGCTGTAACCATAAAAGACTATGTAAATTTATTGTTTTTTGCTGGTAGGCCCTACTAACATCATCATAACTACAAAAATATGGTATTCTCGAAAAAGGAACTTTTTTAATGGAATTAGTATCTTTATCAAGATCATTACTATTGTTAGAAAATGGGTGATATCTGTTTCCATAAATGCCTCGATAACTCTCTATTGTTAAAATATATAGTCCGAGAAGCATATCTTGACTGGGTATACAAACAGGTTCTCCGGTAGCCGGAGATAGTAGATTTCTACGAGAAAGCATGGGTAAACGAGCTTCGGTTTGAGCTTCTAAAGATAAAGGTATATGAACAGCCATTTGGTCTCCATCAAAGTCGGCATTAAGACCTCCACAAACTAATGGGTGTAAATGAATGGCTCGCCCATTAACCAAAATGGGCTGAGATGCTTGTATTCCTAATCTATGTAAGGTTGGGGCTCTATTCAACAATATGGGGTGCCCCTCCATTATTTGGAGAAGAAGTTTCCAGATAATTGGTTTTTTTTTCTGAATCATAGTTTTCGCTGCACGGAGGTTTGGGGCAAGGTTTTGTCCGATGAGGCCACGAATCACAAATGCTTGAAAAAGCTCGATTGCCATTTCTCGAGGTAAACCACATTGATGTAATGGTAGATACGGACCTACAACAATAACTGATCGACCCGAATAATCAACTCGTTTTCCAAGTAAATTTTCCCGAAATCGTCCTTCTTTTCCCTCAATTAAATCCGAAAAAGATTTATAAGGTCTGTTATGACTATCCCGCATCGGTTGCCCTCGAATACCATTATCGATCGATGCATCTACAGCTTCTTGAACCAATCTTTTTTGACAAACAATTAACCCTCCAGGTGTTGAATCACTACGTGCTAGGAAATCAAGAAGAGTATTATTTCTATAAATGATTCTTCGATAAAGTTCATTTAAATCCGATGTAATTAATTCGCCTTCACCCAGTTCAATCATGGGTCTTAATTCGGGTGGTAGAACTGGTAGGATGGACAAAACCATCCATTCCGGTTTTATGTTCGTTCGAATAAAATGTTTGGCTAATTCCATACGTCTAATAAGTAAATCTTTTCGCCTTTGAATTTTCCTATCCTCCCAATTATTTCCCGTTGATTTTCGTTCAGCAAATCCTTTCCATTCCGAATATGTTCGATTTACAACATTCTGTAAATTCAAATTCATTAATTGTTTTTTAATAGCATCCCCTCCGGTTGCTATTTCTCTATCTCTAAATATTTCAAATCCGGCATAGGAAAAAAATCGGGGAAATACATCTCTCCAGGATTGATCTTCGTATTTAGACAAGCCTCGTAACTTCAATAAAATAGGTTTTTCATTGATAGGTCTAGCAACAAAAAGATTGGGATAGGTTATTTCTAAGATTCCCCCCCTACGAATCGGACATGAAAGTTTCCCGTCATCCGGCTCAAATAGTTGTATTTTATCTATAAAATTTGCGAATTTTCGGTTTAATACACGTTTTTATATAAATTCTTCCTATTTCATAAATATAATTTCTACTCGTCACTCAAGTTATAAATTTAAGATTTTATGCAAATTTACTGAGTGGTCTCGATCCTTTTGAAGTTCAAAAAAAATTAATTGATAAATTTAGAAAGGCTTGTCTTGTCCGTGTTTCACTCCTTCCATCCTATAGGTTTTTGCTCTATCCCGATGACTTATCCTTTATCTGAAGTAGATTTGCGATGAATTTATTTTGATATATCATAGAAAAATATTTTTCACTTTTCATTTTACGAGATCTAAACAGCAAATAATTTTTTATCTAACCCTGGATCGACTCCTACAAACAACTAAAATTTTGATAATTGTTTTATCTTGAGCTTCATCACATTATTTTATAAAGATATGTCAAAGTCGGAAGTATTCCAATGCTGAAAGATTAGAATAACAGTTTTTTATCTGTAAAATAGAAACTCATGATCAAGTCACACATCGCAATAAACTGGACTTTCTAATTCTTTAAGTGGTTTAGCTAATAAATTGGCGATGCAACTTGGAAGTCGTTTCAAATACCATACATGTGTTACGGGACAAGCCAATTCAATATATCCCATCCGATATCGTCGGATTCTCGATTCGGTAAAATCTACTCCACAATGTTCACAAAATTTTATATTATCTCTTTTATTTCCGACTCCCCGAGACTTTCCACAGATGCAAACTCCGCTTTTAACAGGTCCAAAGATTCGTTCGCGAAACAAACCGTCTCTTTCTGGTTTATGCGTCTTATAATGCAATGTATAAGGTTTTGTTACTTGACCAACGATTTCTCCATTGGGTAATATTCTCTTACCCCAATTACGAATTTGGTCTGGAGAAGCTAATTCAATTCGAAGGTGTTGATATTTACGTTGATAAGTCATAACATAAAGATTCCAAATTTTTTTAAATTTCTTTTAGTTCCAATTTCAAATCTTTTTCGGGGATAGTAGCATGATCAATTTCTGGCGCTAATGATCGTAATTCTCGAACAAGTAATTTGAAGGATTCTGGGGCTGTTCCAGGTTTAGGTATAGGCTCTCCCGTAACGATAGCACCAAGTACTTCATAACGAGCTCGAATATGATCTGATTTTAAAGTCGGCATTTCTTGTAGTACATACGCAACGCCAAAACCTTCTAAGGCCCAAACCTCCATTTCTCCAACTCGCTGTCCCCCCCGTCTGGATTTACCTCGTAGTGGTTGTTGTGTAACTAATGCATAAGGTCCACTTGAACGTGCGTGAATTTTATCATCTACTTGATGGATCGATTTTAACATATAGGCTTTTCCTACAGTAATAGGTTGTTCAAATATTTCTCCGGTTCTTCCGTCAAATAATCGACTTTTTCCAGGATTATCGGGCTCGAATAGCCATGGATTTATTGTTTTTTCACTCGCTTCATAAAGTTGTGAAAATACCAATTTTCTTGAAGCTTCTCGTTCATATCTCTCATCGAAAGGTATTACTCTATAATTTTTTTTAGGAAAGTCTCCAGCTAAACCAAGTAAACATTCAAAGATCTGCCCCACATTCATTCGTGAAGGTACACCCAATGGACTTAATATCATATCGATAGGCATGCCATTTTGTAGAAATGGCATATCCTGTCTCGGTAATATCTTCGAGATAATACCTTTATTACCATGCCGTCCAGCAACTTTATCACCTACTTGTATCTTACGTCTTTGGAGAATATAAACGTGAATAATTCTGGCATCTCCCGAACTATCTTCTCGATAAATAGATCTAACATCGATCACACGTCCTTTTCCGCCGATAGGTACCTTCAGACAATTTTCTCTGGAGTTAGCTACTTGAATACCAGAAATAGCTTGTAATAATTTTCCTTCCGGAGCTCGTAAACTTTCTTCTGTTTCTCGAGGTGTCAATTTTCCCACCGAAACATCTCCGGTTTCAACCCATGCTCCTGTTATTATAATACCATTTTTATCTAAGTGACGGAGTAGGTTATTATCTAAATGAGGAATTTCTCTAGTAAATTTTTCAGCACCTTGACTTGTCGTACGAGCTTCAATTTCGTATCGTTCAATATGAAGTGAGGTATATATATCGTGATATATCAGACGCTCACTAATCGAAATAGCGTCTTCAAAATTATACCCTTCCCAAGGCATATAAGCTACTAAAATATTTTTTCCTGGAGCGGGTTCACCTTTCGAAGTTGCTGCACCATCAGCTAAAATTTGTCCCCTTTTTACATATTTATCGTCTCCTACTTGCGGTTTCTGATGCATACAAGTATTATTATTAGATCTTTGATATATAATTAAAGTTGTATTTATCTCTTTCTCGTCGAGCGATAAAGTAATTTTTTTATTATCAACGTAATTAACTTCCCCCCCTATTTGTGCCACAGTTACACTACCAGAATCTAAAGCTGTTTGACTCTCAATTCCTGTACCTACAATACATTTTTCTGTTTTTAAAAGCGGAACAGCTTGACGCTGCATATTTGAGCCCATTAATGCTCTATTTGCATCATTATGTTCAAGAAAAGGAATAAGAGAAGCTCCTAAAGAAAAATATTGTAACGGAAAAATACTCCGTAGATGTATCTGTTCCCACGGAAGAGCCAGAAAATCATGTCTGTGGCGAGCTGGAGTAGTTAGATCTTCCCAATTGTTTTCATCCAATGCTAAACAATTTCCGGTCGCTATTCGATAATATTCATCTTCCCCGGCCGATAAGTTAATGATTTTATCTTCTGCGGACAATTTCGAAATTTTATAAAAGGGACTTTCCGAGCAACCCAGACTATTTATTTCTGCATGAATAGCTAATGAACCTATAAGTCCAGCATTCATTCCTTCTGAGGTTTCAATGGGACAGATACGCCCATAATGACTGGGATGGATATCGCGAACTTGAAATCCCGCGTTTCTTCTCGTTAAACCTCCAGGACCTAAGGAACTTAATCTTCTTTTATGAACCATCTCCGTTAATGGGTTCGTCTGATCCAAAAATTGAGATAATGGGTGTGAGCCAAAAAACTCTTTGAAGGTAATTACTAATGGATTTGGGGTTACTAAACTTTTTGGAGTCGGTAATCTCTTTCGCTTAGTTGCTCCCCGTAGAATTTGTCGAATCGAGCTTTCCAAACGATTTAATCCCAATTTCAATTGATCTCGTAACAAATCTGCTACGGAACAAACACGTCGGTTTTTCAGATGATCAATATCGTCAAGTCGACCTATTCCAAATTTCAATTTTATTGAATAATCAACAGCTGTTAGAATATCTTGGGGTAATAAAAAAGTTTCGGTTTCAGGTATGTCCAGATTCAATTTTTCATTTAGATTTAAACGTCCCATTTTCCCTAATTCGCATCGTTGTTGAAAAAATTTTTTCCGTAATTCCCTGCGTATGGATTCTGAAAAAGTGATCTCGCCACCTAAACAATATAATTGTTTATAAAGTTCTACGATAGCTTCTTCTGTCGAAGAAGGGTATTCCTTTTTAGTTTTTCTTCCCACAGATGCCAAAAAAATTTTTGGATAAGAAACGCTTACCAATATTTTTTTTAAATTCGGACCCATAGCTGATAATAGAATCAAAATTGATACTTTTCGTTTTTTGCTCATCCGCGCCCATATTCGTTTTTTTCCATCAATTTCTAGTTTTAATCTTCCGCCCCAATTAGAAATTAAAGTTCCAGTATATATTGGAATTCCATTACGATCTAATTCCGAATTATAGTAAATTCCAGGGCTTCGCAAAATTTGGTTGATTATAACCCTGGCGACTCCATTAACAACAAATGTACCTTGAGAATCCATTAGGGGAATACTTCCAAGAAAAACTGTTTGTTTTTGTATCCTGCCTTCCTTCTTCTGCGTCAATTGAGCAGGTACATATAAATCTGAAGAATATGTAATGGATTGATATACAGCATCTCTTTCTCTTGAAAAAGGTTCTGCCAATTTATATTGTTCACCAAATATGCAAAATTCTAATTCTCGATCTATATCTTGGATTCTTGGAAAATTGATGGGTTCTTCGATTAAACTCTTATTAATGAAACGATTAGATCCTTCGAATTGTATTCTTCCAAATTCAGGGAGTACGAAAATCTCCATATTTTCCTCTAAAATTCGATCGGGATTTGCTCCGTTGATACTACTAAAAAATAAAATTCAAGTTTACTTTCTCATCCAAAAAAACATTTCTTTTATCTTTTCGCCAAGAAATGAGAAGTTTCTAACTCTTTATTTCTGTTTTGTCCTCATGAATTACACAGTATAACTTGAGAGATCCATTCAATAAAGTATATTATTCAATCAAGAATGAATAGCGGCATGGCCAAGTGGTAAGGCAAGGGACTGCAAATCCTTTATCCCCAGTTCAAATCTGGGTGTCGCTTGTTTTCACAAAAAGGGTGGATCATCTATTCCGTCGTTTCTAAAAGCAGACTGTTATGCTCTATGTATTATAGTCTGTAACATTCGAAATGTTCTTAGAAACACCGTATTATAGACAACCCACATATATATTGAACTACTAATCGGAAAAAATCAACTGAATTGTCAATAATTTATAATTAGGAATAATTTATTGAATAATTCTTTCTGAAATTCTAAAAAGAGATGGATTTATATAGATTCATATGTATATATATACATATGAATGTATATCTTTGTCTTTTGTATGAATTGAAACAAGAATAAAATTGGAAGGAGTTATGGATATTACTAGTATAGCTTGGGGTGCCCCAATGGTCGTTTTTACCTTTTCCTTGTCACTCGTAGTATGGGGAAGAAGTGGTTTATGAATTTTTATTGAATTTTAGAAAGATATTCGTTTTTATTTTTTTCCAATATCTCGTTCGAAATAAGAAGACATTGAATTATTTACAAAATTCAATATCTTCTTATTTCGTCCCTTCCTCGAGTAAGAAACGGCTTCAGTATAAGAGACTTTTTCGAGTTTGCTATTATGAACGGAAAGATTTTTTTTTAATTTTAAATTTCTATAAGTGTATTTTCTTCCAACTTTCGAATTTACTCTTATTCGTCTCACATATTCCAAATAATCAGAAGAATTTCTCAGATAAATATTTTCCACAATAAAAAAGATAGTTGTTCCAGTCAGAAGTATTTGAGACAACAAAAGAATTGGATCCAATCTCCAACCTTGGAAAAAGGGAATGCCTCCACATAATAAACCAATAGAAGAGAAGAAAAAATCGTAATATTGGGATAGATTGAATCGAACCCCTCCCCCCCCAAAACCATATATGATATTTTCAAATTCGTATGGCTTGAGCGAAAAAACAGAAAACTTTTTCACCCGAAATCCAAGTTCATTTTAAAGATTTTTTGGATCGTCTCTCTTTTTTTCAATTTAGATAATATTTACTATTTCAATCTCAAAAAGTTGTATTTTTAGTACCTTCTTCTTTATCCTTAGGTTCATATTAAATTCCGTTGTTATTATTAGCTCCTCTCCGGAGAGAAGAAATAAATGATTAAGAGATTTGGCTGTAGTGACTGTCCGAAAGTGTTTTCGAAATGACATAAAAATGTTTAAACATTTTAACCATAGATTGATATTAACTAGATATTAGAAATATCATTTTGTTCAAGTTTCACGTCAATAATAAATTATGGATATGTCGAAATCTTGTTTTAACTAAGTACATTGAAAAATCACACCTCTGGAAACATAAGGTTCCCTTTTTTTAAGGGCGTATAAAAGTATGCCTACCGTTACTAAAGTTATCCCTATTATAGTACTAGGGCCTAATTCCATATGATTCATTTTTTGTGATGTATAGAAATTCAATGATTGTGGGGGGTTAAAAAAATAATAGATATTATTTTTTTACTTAACCCCACTTCTCCCAAATAATTTCGGTTATATCAATTATTTTGACTAGCAGTTGTTCGTACATAAGGAATGAGTAAGAAAGCTGTAGGGATTGGAATGAAGAGGGCCGTAGCAATAAATGCTGAAATATTTACTTCCATAATTATATTATTTTAATGGTTTTTCGGAAATCCCCGAAATATCGTCTTATAAAATACGAATCTGTTTTTGGAAAAAACATAAATCTGTTTAACTCCCATATTCAAAAATTTAATTCGTGATTCACTCAATATTCACAGAAATTCCATGTTTTGAGTTCGATAATTTCTTTCTTTATTATCAATGAAATAGTATAACATATAAAATATTTATCTGAAAAAATTTAGAGAATATTTTATTATTTGCCCCGAAGAGGAGTCGAACCTCCATGCTTAAAGCACGAAATTTTGAATCTCGCGTGTATACCGTTTCACCATCGAGGCTTGAAATATGTATGTAGTGAATAAGATAATTTTATTATTATTATCATCATCATCATCATTATCGTCATTATTATCATCATCGTCATTATTATCATTATCGTCATCATTATTATCATCATCATTATCATCGGCGTCACTATCATTGTCATTATTATCATCATTCACTACATACAATCATACTATTTTTTGTATCAAAAACAAAAATTATTGATAAATATTTTTTAATTGATAAAAATACTCAATTTTAGATTATCTTGAATAAGATAGAAGAAAGGATTGATGTAAAAACCTAAAGAGATGGCTCCTATTGTACATAAAAGTATAGTAAATTCAATGGAATTCTTTTTCATAAAACTACTCGGTGAAACAACATAAGTTTGTAAATAGGGATTTAATCGTCTATTTCTCGAGTATATCATTAATTTTATAATTTTCAAGTAATAATAAATTGAAATTATACTTGTAATTAGTCCGATCGTAACCAAGAAATAAAGGCCCGCTTGCCATCCGGACCAAAATAAGTATAATTTACCGAAAAAACCTGTTAAAGGAGGAATACCTCCCAGAGATAAAAGACATAATGTCAATGAAATACTCAATAGAGGGTCTTTCATATATAGCCCCTCATAATCACGAATATTATCTGTTCCCGTACGTAAACTGAATAGTATAACACAAGCAAATGTACCTAAATTCATAAAGATATAAAAAAAGGTATAAATAATCATACTAGAATATCCATTTAAATTATTGGTTATCAATCCAATAATAATATATCCTATTTGACTTATCGAAGAATATGCCAGCATGCGTTTCATATTCGTTTGGGTGATCGCGACTAGATTACCTAGGATCATACTCGAAATAGCTAGAATTTCCAATATAATTTTCCATTCATTTGGTGAAAAGACAAAAATGACGTTGAAAATTCTAGTAATTAGAGCGATAGCAGCTATTTTGGAAGTGGTTGAAAGAAAAGCAACGACTGGAGTAGGTGAGTCAGAGTCGGAAAATTTTTTATTCCCTCTCATTCAAAACCGTGCATGAAATTTTAATTTCGCACGGCTCCCAAATAATGAATTACTAATGATAATCTTTTTTCATTTCCTACCACATTCATCATTTTCCTCGTGTATGTACAATAAAAACAAAATTTTCTTAAATTTCAACTTCTCGAGGTATCCTTCTGAATGATTGAAAATCATTCCATTTTTTCCGTTCCTAACAATTTGAATATATTTTTTATTTTAGGATTATTTCAACTGACTAGTATTCCCATATCACTCTCTGTCGTGAAGAATAAAGACCCAACTATAGTGGAAATTTCTAATTTATAATGATTTTCTCATACAAGTCTCTCTATTTGTAGAGACTATCCCTAATAATTATTTGATTCATCAAGTGATTTTTATTCTCAAAAATCGAATATTTGAAATTTTGTTCTATTCCAAATCCAAAATTTTGTAAAAATTATATTTTTTGATCTGAGTGAAGATTATATTGTTTTATATCGCAGTTTCGTTAAGTCATTAGAAGAAATTTATTCATATAAGAAATTCAAAATCTTGATAATTATAATCTCTTAAACGGATCACACTCCTTCATAGATATCGGGAGTCCATTGATGGAACGGAACTAGTGAAAGTTTAAAAGCGAGTCCAATTGTGACGCATAAAAGTGCAATAAACATTCCCGTAGAATCCGACATTTGTGTATTCGAAATACCATTCACTATTTTTTGTATATTGGTCTCACCTCCCGATAATCCGTATAACCAAGAAAAACCATATGCAAGGATCGAAGAGCTTGATCCACCTATAAGTAAATATTTCATAGCCGCTTCATTTGATCTAATATCCTTTTTTGTATAACCACATAATAAATAAGAACATAAACTTAGACATTCTAAAGATACAAAAATAGTAATTAAATCATTAGCACCACAAAGAAAAGTTCCTCCCGTGGTAGCGGCTAAAACAAATATTAAAAATTCAGGAATAGCCATTCCTGTACATTTGATGTATTCCAGAGCCATGGGAATACATGTTAGAGAGGATGACACTATGAAGATTTGAAACATTCTAGTAAAACTGTCTGTTTGAAAAGAACCCGAAAAACTCAAAATGGGTTCTATTTTCCATTGAAATATTGATATTGTCAGACTCAGTAATGAACTCGTTATGGAGGTTAAATACAAGATATTGGTGTTTTTTCCATCAGACACTAAATCGATTGAAAAGATTGTTAATAGACCAAAAATTGGAATACATTCAGGTAAAATTGTGTTTCCATGTGAAAGAAATGTATCAAGTTCTAATTTCATAAAAATTGTTTGTGGGATAAAATAAACTATTGATTGTTGATGTAATATTTTCTACCATATCAACCCATAAATTAAACATACTTTAATTTATTGTGGAACTTGTTACTAAAATAATTGAAATTTATTACTAATAGGTTCCACAATAAATTAAAGTATGTTTAAATTTTCGATCTAAAAAATTATATTAATCTCCATCTTCTCCATAATTTGAATATTCTATATTAACGAAAATGTGCGAAAGCTCTATTAGCTTCTGCCATTCGATGGGTCTCCTCCTTTTTGCGTATAGCAATCCCATTATCCTTAGCTGCGTCTATCAATTCATAACTAAGTTTGGCAGCTATATCCTCACCCGAACGTTTTCGTGCTGCCCCTAATAACCAGCGAATTGCTAATGCTTTTCCTTGCGCCGATCGAATTTCAAGTGGAATTTGATATGTTGATCCACCTATACGTCGTGCTTTTACCGTTACATTAGGAGTCACTTTTCCTATGGCTTGACGTAGTACGAATAATGGATTTCTTTTTGTCCTTCTCTTAATATTCCCTATAGCCTGGTACGAAATTCGATAAGCTAATGATTTTTTTCCATTTTTCAGAATTCGATTAACTAACATATTAATTAATCGATTACGATATATTGGATCAGGTTTTGCTATTTTCTTCTCCGCGACACTCTTACGTGACATGATACAAATAATTCAATCGATATTTTTTTTTTTAATTATAAACGGATTTACTTAATTTATTTTGGCTTTCCTACTCCATATTGTAGGATGGACCTTCTTTCGATCTTCCCCCAAACCGTACGTCCAATTTTCATCGGATACGGCTTTCAACATCTCAATCTCAATTTTTGTGATGCTCACTCACTTTAATAACTGAGTATCCGTTTCCTTTTCTTGGAAATCCTGTACTTTTTAACCCCAAATTTTGCTACCCTTAGGTTCTCTGCTAGATAGTATAAAAAATTTAATTTTTGATAAAGTAATTGCTATTTCTGTCCGTTCCGAAAAAAACAAAAATTTTTTATCAATTCAAAGTTAGGGAAAACTACAATAAATAGTTAAATCTAGATTAAAACCCTAGGTATTCACTTAATAATAATTTTTTTTTCATTTCTATCCATCAATAGCATGCTATGTTCCCCTCATAATTTTTTTCTAGTCAGTGGGTCAGCTACTGGTCTATATGTTCCGAGCAATAAATTGGGTATCTAAAAATGATACAAGTTTTAGGGAATTATATACAGCGCACTGGAACGCCCTTGGTGGCGATCTTTTACTCCCACCGAATCTAGTGTACCTCTAATTATATGATATCTTACACCAGGTAAATCTTTAACTCTCCCTCCTCTCACTAAAACCACAGAATGTTCTTGTAAATTATGTCCCATACCTGGAATATATGCGGTAATTTCAAATCCAGACGTTAATCTGACTCTGGCCACTTTTCGTAGGGCGGAATTTGGTTTTTTGGGTGTCGTGGTGTAAAAGTCGATAAAAAAGTTACCTTTCTCATCACTCTACAGAACCGTACGTGAAATTCTCACTTCATACGGCTCCTCATTCAAATTTCTAATGATCCAAAAATTGTTGCAATATTAAATGAATGAAAAATATATTAATCTTTTAATCGTATCCCAATATGTTTGTTTTTCAAAAATTTGATGAGTCAGTATCAGCTTATCTTCGTCATTATACCCAAAAATGGAATGATCTGATCAGCCATGGATGCTTGTGTATCGGAATTGTATACATATATTCATAATCTGTATATATATATTGATTTCTTTGTTCAAAACTTCAGTTTTTTCACAAACTCTATCAAATATTTTGTTAAGA